CAGAATATTTCTTAGTGAAGGACTAGACTATTCATAATTACGCATTCATTTTGCATCCGATAACAGATCTTGCCTAACTAAGGCAATAAAAATAGAGCATTTATTGTAATGTACAATTTTTTTTAATATATATAGAAATAAAAAAAATTGAGTCAAGGACTATTCATAATTACGTATTCATTTTGGATCCGATGACAGATCTATCTGTATGATAAAAATTCGTCTAAAACGATGTCGTAAAAAGAAACTTGTGACTTGAACGACATGATTAGTTCTGTGGATTATAATTTTTTATGACGTTCGCCATTTTAAATATCAAAAGATATAGTTTATATAATGTATATAACTAACACCTATTGTTCTATTCATATATTATATATCATGTATATAACTAACATATTGCTAACAACTAATATATTGCTTATTGTTGCTTATTGCTAACATATTTTATTTATAAAAAGGGATTTTTATGAGAAGACAGACTTTCGATCAGATACTAAAATTAGTAGTAATACTAAAACGTCTCGCATTAATAAAAAAATTACTAAGACTAGTACGTCTAGCTTTCGATCATATTCGAAAATATTATCGTCTAATTTTAGATCATATAATAGATCATATAAAAAATTATTTTTATATGACTTTTATCCAGTTGTCCGAATTTTTATGGTATCTTTTATGGTTAATCTATAAAACTTTTGAGTGGTTTTTTGGTGATTGGGGGTTCGAGTTTTTATGGTATCTTTTCTGGTGGATCTATATCATTTTATGGTTTATCTATAAAATGTTTGAGTGGTGGTTAGTGTATTTTTTTGCAATAATTTCTCAAAAAATTTCTCAAATTAAACCCGCAATCAATAAATATAAATTGATTGCAAAAATTTCTCAAAATAAATTGATTGCAAAAATTTCTCAAAATAAATTGATTGCAAAAATTTCTCAAAATAAATTGATTGCAAAAATTTCTCAAAAAATTTCTCTTTTTAAACTAGCTTTAAAGAAATGGATTAAAAGGGGGTTATTCTAATGAGAGTACGTCTAGTTTTGGATCATATAAAATTTTCTTATTATATCAATTTTGTATCGTGGTTGTTTTATTATTATCCATTTATATTTCTCTTATTATATCTTCATTTCATGTATTTTCTTCCCGTGCGATCTTATATAGGGAAGCAGATAAGGAATCTTGTTGAACGGCTATTAAAGGGAAGAAGAAGAAGAAGAAGAAATGATTTTTAATGAATAAAAAAATTTCGTGCTTTTATTCCCAACATTTCGGGATTGACAATAGCAGATTTTATTGAATATAATTAAATCCGCCATTTCTTTTATAATTATGAATTCGTTCAACGGATCAGAAATAATCTGATCCGGAAAGATCACTCGATTGGATTAAGAAATGGTAAAGTTCGATTCGATTATTATATCCTTGATGATTTCTTGAAAGGTTCTATTTCTGTCGTTCAATCAGAATCGATTGTTAAAATATCGATTCAATCAAGTAACTGCGTATTCTACTTCGACTGTATCTATCCAAATAAGGGTTGCTAACTCAATGGTAGAGTACTCGGCTTTTAAGTGCGACTATGTTCTTTTACATGTTCGGATGAACTACTAAATTCGTCTATACCATCGGTAAAATTAGTAAGACTACGACTGATCCTGAAAAGTAAATAAAATGGAAAAAGCAGCATGTCGTTCTAAGAATCTCGACTTTCTTTTTTGATCAGAAGCGGATTTTATCCAAGGAATTCAATGCATAACTAATGTATATAATAGTTTACATATTATATATATAATTTAATATGTATGTAATTACGAACAAATGGATTGATTTTGAAATAAGATCAAATAAATTTGAGAGTGCGAATGATTAAGTAAAGTGAGTCAATGGATAAAGCTGGATGGCTTGAATCATAAGTAAAATCAGAAGAACGAGCTTCTGTTCCTCATTTCAACGAGGAATTCCCTTTACTAAAAGGAAGTTAAAAGCCTTTTAGTAACCGATAAAGGAAGTTTTTTCCTGTAGTAAATCAGGGTTTTCTACATTCACAATGAGTCCTAAGTACTCGAAAACAAATGTGTAAGAGAAATAGTGTACTGACCATGTTAATTGTATTCCATGAGTCAGGAGAGCGATCGGACTGCCAAAATAAGAGATTTTTGTTCTTCCTCATGACGAATGAAGATCTATGCGAAGAAAATTATCTATCAGATCAAATATTTTCTATTATGTTTCAACTAGACTAGATCGCACCATGTATTATGTTTAATAATCCAAGAGGTTATCCGGGGGTTTTCAAAAATGGATGAATTCCAAAGAAATTCAAACAAACATCGATCTTGGCAACAATTCTTTTTATATCCGCTTTTTTTTCGGGAAGATCTTTACGCAATTGCTCATGATCATCATTTAGATAGATCTGGTTCCTCCGAACCAACGGAAATTTTATTTTCTCATTTTTTTAGTTTCCTTACTGTAAAACGTTCAATACGTCGGATACGTAAACAGAATAAATCAATTAGTTTATTTGGGAATTCCGATTCAAATAAATTGATTGAATACAATAAGAATTTTTCTTTTAAATCGATGCTAGAAGGTTTTACAATTGTCTTGGAAGTTTCGATCGCAATGCGATCAAAACATTTCATAAAAGGAATGGATGGATGGAATAGTCTCCGATCCATCCATTGCATATTTCCTTTTATGGAGGATAAATTACCACATTCCAATTATATATCAGATATACGAGTGCCCTACTCAATTCATCCGGAAATTTTGGTTCGAATTTTTCGTCGCTGGATCCGAGATGTTCCTTCTTTGCATTTATTACGATTGATTCTCCATGAATGGAAAAATAGTTTTAGTCAAGAAAATTTGGAGAAAGTTCTGATTACACAGAGGGGAAATACGAGGTTCTCCCTGTTCCTTTGGAATTCTTATGTGTATGAATGCGAATCGTTTTTAATTCCTCTTATTAAACGATTTTTTAATCCACAATCATTGTTATATGGATCTTTTCCCGATCGAACTCATTTTGAGAAAAAGATAAAAGATATTGTTATATTTCCTCTTCAGAAAATTTCAACAAAAAAGATCTGGTTGTTGAAGGATTCTTTCATCCATTATGTGAGATATGGAGAAAGATCCCTTATAGCTCTAAAGGGTACGCACCTTCAAGTGAAAAAATGTAGATATCATCTGTTTCATTTTTGGCAATACTATTTTCATCTTTGGTTTCAACCGTATAGGATATGCAGTCTTGAATTATCCAAGACTTCTTTTTCTTTTTTAGGTTTTTTTCTGAATGTTAAAATGAGACCTCTCGTGGTTAGAGCCAAAATGCTAGATGATTTATTCATTACCGATCTTATTACCAATGAATTAAACCCAATAGCTCCGATTAGATCAATTCTTTTTTCTTTGGCTAAAGAAAAGTTTTGTGACATCTCAGGGTGGCCAATTAGTAAATTGTCTTGGACCAGTCTATCAGATGATGATATCCTCGATCGATTTGATCGAATTTGGATAAATCTTTTTCATTACTACAGTGGATCCATCAATCAAGATGGTTTATATCATATAAAGTATATACTTCTACTTTCATGTGCTAAAACTTTGGCCTGTAAACATAAAAGTACGATACGTGTAGTTCGAGAACAATTAGGTTCGGAACTCTTTACAAACTCGTTTTCAAAAGAAAGAGAATTCATTTCTTCGTCCTTTTCAAAAACTCGTTCACAGAGAGAACGAATTTGGAATTCAGAAATTAGCCAGAGAAACCCCCTGATTTCTGGCAAAAGATGGAGAATAAACAAATAGAAAACTGATTTTGACCAATGAAATGCTTATTGAGCAATTGCCAGGATCAATTTATGATCCTATAGATCTTTTCCACCCGGAAATCCAACCAAATGATTGATCAAATCACTACATGGAGAAAGCCGTGTGCAATGAAAATTGCAAGCACGGTTTGGGGAGAGATTTCTTGCTTTTATTTAAAAGAGCAGATAATCCACTCCATCCGATGAGCTCCGGGTTCAAGTCCCGGGCAACCCAGAGTACGAGAATCTAGTATCTAAAGGTATTTTTGTCGACTTATTCTGGATCCAATTCAATGTTATCGTTATCCATTACTCTTAACAAGCAAGAGAGGTAGCATCCCACTATTCGGGAATCATCCTAAGAAATGATTAGGTCTTTCTTACCCATCGAAAGAGTTTTCTCTAATTACATTTACCTTCAAGGAAGGCAATAATATTGACATACAGATATGATATTATTATACTATTTAATAACAAGCCTTATGTGTATGCTTGGGAGCTTGTAATGATTAAATAAACCAAGTTATAACCATGACCGCAATTCTAGAAAGACGCGAAAGCGCAAGCCTATGGAATCGTTTTTGCGATTGGATCACTAGCACTGAAAACCGTCTTTACATTGGATGGTTTGGTGTCTTGATGATTCCTACCCTATTGACTGCAACCTCTGTATTCATTATCGCTTTCATTGCAGCTCCTCCAGTAGATATTGACGGTATTCGTGAACCTGTTTCCGGTTCTCTTCTTTATGGAAACAATATTATTTCCGGTGCTATTATTCCTACCTCTGCAGCCATCGGTCTGCATTTCTATCCCATCTGGGAAGCAGCTTCTGTTGATGAATGGCTATACAACGGTGGTCCCTATGAGCTAATTGTTCTACACTTCCTACTTGGTGTAGCTTGCTATATGGGTCGTGAGTGGGAGCTTAGCTTCCGTCTAGGTATGCGTCCTTGGATTGCTGTTGCATATTCAGCTCCAGTAGCAGCAGCTACTGCTGTTTTCTTGATTTACCCTATTGGTCAAGGAAGCTTCTCTGATGGTATGCCTCTAGGAATCTCTGGTACTTTCAATTTCATGATTGTATTCCAGGCTGAACACAATATTCTTATGCATCCATTTCACATGTTAGGTGTAGCTGGCGTATTCGGCGGCTCTCTATTTAGTGCTATGCATGGTTCCTTGGTAACTTCGAGTTTGATCAGGGAAACTACCGAAAATGAGTCTGCTAATGCAGGTTACAAATTTGGTCAGGAAGAAGAAACCTACAATATTGTAGCTGCTCACGGTTATTTTGGCCGATTGATCTTCCAATATGCTAGTTTCAACAACTCCCGTTCTCTACATTTCTTTTTAGCTGCTTGGCCAGTAGTAGGTATCTGGTTTACTGCTTTGGGCATCAGCACTATGGCTTTCAACTTAAATGGATTCAATTTCAACCAATCTGTTGTTGACAGTCAAGGTCGTGTAATTAACACTTGGGCCGATATCATTAATCGTGCTAACCTTGGTATGGAAGTTATGCACGAACGTAACGCTCACAACTTCCCTCTGGATCTAGCTGCTGTTGAAGCTAATTCTATAGACGGCTAATTACTCAAGATGAATTGTTAGTGTCTTTCAATTCTTGAAAAGCAAAAAAGAAAGCAGTACTAAAATCGAAAGGTTTGGTACTGCTTTCTTTTTTTTCCGTCTAACTTTTCTTAAAAGTTATTGCGAGCAGAGCACAATAACTGTTTACTGTGCATCCAGCAGGAATTGAACCCGCGACTTCCCAATTATGAGTTGGGTGCTTTTACCCATTCAGCCATGGATGCATATTATATATAATAAGTATCGGCTCAGATCTTTTTTTGAATACCCAAAACTATTATTGTTTCAATAATAGAAATGTCACTAACTGCAACAAATTACAAAATAAATACTATAACACAATTAATCAATAAATATTTTCTAATAAAATAGTTTCATTATTAGTTCATTGTTCATTTTCGGGGTTGTAGAACCAACCGGTCATTCTTGAAATGGAATGACCGTAGAAACTATCAATTAGTTTAGGGCGGACGTAGCCAAGTGGTTCCAAGGCAGTGGATTGTGAATCCACCACGCGCGGGTTCGATCCCCGTCGTTCGCCATTGTGAGTTTTTGATAACTCATCAAATGATGAGTGGTTAAGAACCTATGCATATGTGTATGTGTTACATACATATAGTATTATAACACAATAATGTTATAATTATAACACTATAAAATAACACTATAAAAGAATGTTATAACTAACACAATTGTAATATTGTAACATATTACAATTTATAATATAAGGCAAAGTTCAACTCAAAATTAGATCGAACTTGTTAACATAAAAAGTTCGGGAGATAAAAAGAAATAAAAGGAGATCAAAAGATGAAAATAGCAGTTTATGGAAAAGGCGGAATCGGTAAATCAACCACTAGTTGTAATATTTCAATTGCCCTAGCTAGACGTGGTGAAAACGTGTTACAGATTGGATGTGATCCTAAACATGATAGTACTTTTACTCTCACAGGATTTTTGATACCTACAATTATAGATACTTTGCAGTCCAAAGATTATCATTATGAGGATATTTGGTCCGAAGATGTAATTCATGCAGGCTATGGGGGGGTAGACTGTGTCGAAGCTGGGGGGCCGCCAGCAGGTGCTGGATGTGGGGGATATGTGGTAGGAGAGACTGTGAAATTGTTAAAAGAATTAAATGCATTTTACGAATATAATATAATATTATTTGATGTATTGGGTGATGTGGTTTGTGGAGGTTTTGCTGCTCCGTTGAATTATGCAGATTACTGTCTCATTATTACAGATAATGGATTTGATTCATTATTTGCAGCTAATCGTATTACTGCTTCTATCAGGGAAAAAGCTCGTACACATCCACTCCGATTAGTAGGTTTGGTTGGAAATCGTACATCCCAAAGAGATCTTATCAAGAAATATGTGGAAGCCTGTCCAATGCCCGTAATAGAAGTGTTACCTCTTATTGAAGATATTCGAATTTCTAGGATTAAAGGGAAAACCTTATTTGAAATGGTTGGATCCGAACCATCTCTGAACTATGTATGTGAATATTATTTAGATATAGCGGATCAAATATTGTCCCAACCAGAAGGTATTGTGCCAAAGGAGATTCCAGATCGGGAATTATTCAATCTACTCTCTGACCTTTATCTCAATCCTATTGATAAGGGCAAAGATCAAAATAATAAGAAAAATTTACTTGGATTTACGATGGTTTAATCCACATAGTTATAATCATTTATGTCAGTGAAAATTGATGAAACTCTCACTGTCGAATGTGAGACAGGTAATTATCATACTTTTTGTCCAATTAGCTGTGTATCTTGGTTATATCAAAAAATTGAAGATAGTTTCTTTTTAGTTGTGGGTACAAAGACATGCGGTTATTTTCTGCAAAATGCACTTGGAGTAATGATTTTTGCAGAGCCTCGCTATGCAATGGCAGAATTAGAAGAAGGAGATATCTCGGCTCAATTGAATGATTATGAAGGATTAAAAAAGCTTTGTATTCGAATAAGAAAAGATAGAGACCCTAGCGTAATAATATGGATCGGTACTTGTACTACAGAGATAATCAAAATGGATTTGGAAGGTATGGCACCCAAACTAGAATGGGAAATTGGAATCCCAATTCTAGTGGCAAGAGCGAATGGACTCGATTATGCCTTTACTCAAGGAGAAGATACTGTGTTAGCTGCGATGGCACATCGTTGTCCAGAAACGGAATTATCCGTTCATGAACGAAAAGAAACTATACAAAATTTTTTGACTTCTAGAAAAAAAGAGGAATTGGTTGAATATGCAATTCACCCTTCCTTAGTTCTTTTTGGATCATTACCGTCCAGCGTCGCTTCTCAACTAAATCTAGAATTAAAACGTCAATCCGTCAAGGTCTCAGGTTGGTTACCTGCTCAAAAATATAAAGATCTTCCATCATTGGGTGATGAAGTTTATGTTTGTGGTGTTCACCCATTTTTGAGTCGGACAGCGACAACTTTGATAAGACGCGAAAAATGTCAATTAATTGGAGCTCCTTTTCCTATCGGTCCAGACGGAACGCGTGCTTGGATTGAAAAGATTTGTGCTGTATTTGGTGTTCAACCCCAAGGTTTGGAGGAAAGGGAGGAACAAATATGGGCAAGTTTAAAAGATTATCTTGATTTATTGCACGGCAAGTCTGTCTTCTTCACAGGAGACAATCTGCTAGAAGCATCTCTAGCAAGATTCTTAATCAGATGTGGAATGATTGTTCATGAAATTGGCATTCCGTATATGGATAAACGATATCAAGCTGCTGAATTATCTCTTTTACGAGATACATGTATAAAGATGTGTGTACCAATACCACGAATTGTGGAGAAACCGGATAATTCGAATCAAATACGACGTATACGCGAATTACAACCCGATTTAGCTATCACGGGAATGGCTCATGCTAACCCTCTAGAAGCAAGAGGGATTAGTACTAAATGGTCAGTTGAATTTACTTTTGCTCAGATTCATGGGTTTGCCAATGCAAAAGATGTACTTGAATTGGTTACTCGACCTCTACGTCGTCATAAAAATTTAGAAGACTTGGGTCGAACCACTTTGGTCGGAAAATAAGAATCGTCAGAAAATAAGAAGTTTAAATTTCAGTAATTCTCGATCATTAATTAATGAATTAATTTTCTATCAATTATGATAGATACGATGTATAGTTTGTTGGAGACTATTATATTATATCTTTTAGCCTTTATATATATATATAAAAAATTTTTTTAATTTTAGAATTATGATTGAATATACTTTAAAAGATATTATCTATTTGTTTTATTTAATATTAACAAACAAAATTTATGTCTAATAAATAGATATTATTAAATAGAATAGAATAATAGAATATTCTATATTCTATATAGAATAGTAATTAACCCCAAAGAAGAGGAAGAAGAGGAACAAGAAGGAGCGAACAATGGGGGGGACGAAGAAGAGGAACAAAAGGAAGAAGAGGAACAAAAAAACCCCGAAGAAGAGAAAGAAAACATAATTTTGAAAAATAAAAGAAAAAATAAATACGCAATATTAAACATTATTAAACATTAATAAAAGAATATTAATGTTTAATATGTATAATATTAATTATACATTAATATTAGATAAATAAATATGCAATATTAAAAATTATTAAAAAAAAAAAAGATTAATATTTAATTAACAATATATATAAAATTATATTTAAATAGAGAATATTTTTTTTAAAATATGTAATAAATAAACAATAAATATGCAATATTAAAAATTATTAAAAAAAAAAAAGATTAATATTTAATTAACAATATATATAAAATTATATTTAAATAGAGAATATTTTTTTTAAAATATGTAATAAATAAACAATACACAATAATGTGTAATAATACACAATGATGTGTAATAATTAAAAAAATATGTAATATTTTTGTTAAAATAAATAAAATTTTATTTTATAAATAAATGTGTAATATTCAATATTATGACTTTTAATGTTTACATATTTTAAAATATAATGTAGAGTGATATAATATAATGTTAATAAACATATTTTATATCACTAAGATGTAGAAGATATAGAATATTAATGAAATGGAGATATTAAAATGCTAATTAAATGAGTTTAAATTTAACAAATATTCCAAAAGTTCCATATTTAAGGAATATTGTCAAGAAAAAGAAAAAAAAGCAGATAAATAACGATAAGGAGGATAAAAAAAAAAAACCCAAAGTAAAAGAAGAGGAAGAATTTTCTGAGGAAGAATTTTCTGAGGAAGAGGAAGAATTTTCTGAGGAAGAATTTTCTGAGGAAGAATTTTCTGAGGAAGAGGAAGAAGAGGAAGAATTTTCTGAGGAAGAGGAAGAATTTTCTGAGGAAGAATTTTCTGAGGAAGAATTTTCTGAGGAAGAGGAAGAATTTTCTGAGGAAGAATTTTCTGAGGAAGAGGAAGAATTTTCTGAGGAAGAATTTTCTGAGGAAGAATTTTCTGAGGAAGAATTTTCTGAGGAAGAGGAAGAAGAGGAAGAATTTTCTGAGGAAGAGGAAGAAGAGGAAGAATTTTCTGAGGAAGAGGAAGAAGAGGAAGAATTTTCTGAGGAAGAAGAGGAACAAGAAAATCCTGAAAACCCTCAAAACTCAAAAAACTCAAAGAAAAAAAAGAAAAAAAAGAAAAAAAAGAAAAACAAAGTTTGGGTTGAATTATTTTACAGATTATTTTTCGGAAGATACCTTTTTTTAGGTAAAGCGTTAGAAAAACAACCTGCTGACCAAATAATGAAAAGCATGATTTATTTAAATCAACAAAATAAAATAAAAGACTTCCTATTTTATATTTCTTGTCGAGGTGGAGGAATGCTCCAGGGAGTAGCTGTTTTTGATGTTATGGAATTCGTAACAGGGGAAGTATCTACAATAGGCTACGGGCTAAATGCTTCAATGGGAGCTTTCCTTGTACACGGAGGGGAGTTTAATAAACGGGCATTAACCGAAAACGGTCGTATGATGATTCATCAACCTCATATGTCTCCTTATGATCGTCGTCGCCACGTTGAATACGGCTCCGATGCAAAGTTTATGGGCCTATTGCGGACGTATATTTTGGAAACTTATATAAAAAGGACAAGGCAAGATCCCTTTCTAATTGAAAGTCTCTTAGAAAGAGATATTTTTCTGGAACCAGAAGAGGCAAAAGAGGTTAATCTTATCGACCAAATAGGCATAGAATCAATGAATTTTCCAATTCTATCGTTTTTTTAAAAATATTAAACAATAACAAGAAAAAAATGATCAATGTTGATAAGAATCATAAAATGAGTTCTAAGAATTTCAATAATGAAGACCTTAATAGGCCTCTGGAGCGCTTACTATGCTATGTATGCTATGTATAGCTGCCTAATTAGCAGCGTAATTATATTCGCTGAAGAAATAGATTTTTTTTAATGAAAAAGATCTACACGAGTTTAGCGTAACTTCCCAAACTGAACCCACGACCTGGGTGGCACGTTATCAAATTGCGTTATACTCCGTTAATAAGCTATCATTGACAATTTGCTTAAAAGCCGCCATGGTGAAATTGGTAGACACGCTGCTTTTAGGGAGCAGCGCTAGAGCATCTCGGTTCGAATCCGAGTGGCGGCATTATTGTTAATAAGATACTATGGGTTAGTATCCCTTCCATATAATATTCATATAGATATATATCTAGTACTTATGGAGTACCTATATAGTAAATTACTATCATTGTTCGATCTATGTCAATATGATTACATATCAATCGATTTTATCTTTCTCTTACGAAACGAATCCTATATTAAAAAATAAATGGGTTTATTATGATATTTATAACTCTAGAACATATATCAGCTCATGTCTCTTTTTCTCTTACTTTTGTGATCACTCTTATTTATTGGGGAAACTTAGTTTATAAAAGTGAAGAACTAAGTAATTCAGGAGGAAAGGGCATGATAGTGACGTGTATTTGTATAACAGGAGTATTAGTTGCCCGTTTGCTCTATTCGGGACATTTACCGTTAAGTAATTTGTATGAGTCATTCATGTTCCTTTCATGGACTTCCTCCATGATTCATATAGTTATAGAACTACGGGGCCAGGATGCTTGGTGGTTAGGTGCAATCACCGCGCCAAGTGCTATGTTAACTCATGGTTTTGCTACTTTGGGTCTTCCGGATAAAATGCAGCAATCTGCAATGTTAGTACCCGCCTTACAATCTCATTGGTTAATAATGCATGTAAGTATGATATTGCTCAGTTATGCAACTCTTTTATGTGGATCCCTATCATCCATAGCTTTGTTGGTCATTGTGTCCCAAATAAATCAAAAGATTTTTATTAATGTGAATAATTCTTTTTTATTCAATAAAAATTGGTATTCACACGGCCAAGAAAAAAAGGAATTGAAACATACTTTTTACCTTTCATTTTTAAATTATCGTAAATGGCTCTTTACTAACCAATTAGACCAATTAAGTTATCGTGCCATTGGTCTAGGATTTTCTCTTTTAACTATAGGTATACTTTCCGGGGCAGTATGGGCCAACGAAGCATGGGGATCTTATTGGAGCTGGGATCCAAAAGAGACTTGGGCATTAATAACTTGGATTTTGTTTGCAATTTATTTACATACTAGAATAAACAGGGGTTGGAAGGGAAAAAAACCGGCAATTGTTGCTTCTCTAGGATTTATTATAGTTTGGACATGTTATTTAGGCGTTGATTTATTAGGAATAGGCTTACACAGCTATGGCTGGTTGCTTTAGTAAGTTCCTAAAGCAACCAGCAGTTCACGTACGTACAAGATCGTGGCTATCTGAAAAAGCTGCGCAAATATTGAATTATTCTAGCAAACCTCTCAGATCGAATTATTCCAACAAACGTCTCAGCTATCGTGATAGGAGATACGATCCAATCATGAATCTTTTTAATCTTATTAATCAACTTTTTCGTTTTATCCCAACGACTTAAAGGTCTAGGTTTTTCTAGCTTAACTAGAAGTCCGTTTATAAGATCTCTTAGGAAACTGAGAAAATTGATAAGTTTAAATCTGCTTTCATTTAGAAAGTTTCTTAGGAAACTTCTAAAGTAGATAAGTTTACTTTCCGCTTCATTTATAAGCGGATTTATCAATTTTTTCAGTTTCTTTTTAAGGGGATTTATAAATCTTTTAAGTCGAAGTCTAAGTTTAGAGAAAAGTTGTCTCATCGATTTGAGAATCAAATCTCTGAGCCAACTAATCCATTTAAAAAGAAAATCTCTAAATTGAGAGAAAAGTTGTCTCATCGATTTGAGAATCAAATCTCTGAGCCAACTAATCCATTTAAAAAGAAAATCTCTAAATTGAGAGAAAAGTTGTCTCATCGATTTGAGAATCAAATCTCTCAATTTAGCTAAAAGGGAACCTATCCATTCCATAATGGAATCTCTAAGCGAACTTATTATTCTTCTAAGTATCGTAAGAAGCTCCTTGTACAGGGACGGGGGGCGGTCAGAAGGAGACAAACTTATGCTACAAAAAGAGTTTTCTTTTTTATGCTTTACCTCATTTAGAGGTTCATTTCGTTCAATATTTAGAACTTCATTTCGCCCAACCTTTAGAATTTCATTTCGTTCAAAAACCGACAAATGTTTCGTACCTAAGAAACTTCTGGTATGATTTACCAGATTTTGAAAAATCTCCCTTATCGAAATAAAATTGTGTCTTATAAAATTCAAATTATTTTGAATATGTTCCCAATGATCTATTTTGGGATACATGCGTACCCTCAACATAACAGATCGACTACCATTATTGGTATTCCACCAAAATCTATTCATGCAAATAAGATCTTCTAATCGATAACGAGGCCAAAGAAAACGTCTTATCTTTTGCCTTTTATCTACGATCAGATGTTCGTTTCTTTTCATCAGACTTTGGTCATTTGGTATCTCTTTACCATTTAATCTTACACTCTGATCCAAATGGTTTTCCAGATTCAAAAGATTCAAAATTCTCAATTCTCTACGACGTCTTGGAAGAAAAACATCTTCGAAAATGAAAGAACTTGAAATTTTTTCATTTACATCTGCAATAGGATTTCCTTTTCTTCGTGGTTGAGATCTATCAAAAACATTTAAATTAATCCTTTTCTTCTTCAGTTTTAAGAAAAGCTTTGCAATCTTATATACAAAGAATCGGTCATTAAAGTACCCCGGTACAAGTGCCATAGATCTTTGACTTGCCTCGGCAAAAACTCTAATTAAATCATTTTCTTTCGGGAAGCAACTTTTGAGATACAATATAGTTTCCAATAATTCCAAGTCAAGATCCCCGTTTTCCGCATATGGAACAATTAAGTCGGCTACATCAGCATCGTTGCCTAATTTATTTTTATCAAAAAAACGAGCCGCATTTTTGAACTTGGAAATCCGAGCAGGTAGTGGCAGTTTTTCGAGCTCGAATTTGATTCTCCACTTACGAATATTTTTGGCCATTTCTCGATACGCCAATTTTTCCTTTTCCTCCTTTTCGGGTTCTCTTCCTAAAATTTTCATCTCCTCTTTCAACTCTTGCTCCCTTGCAAGGCGTCTTGCTTCCCGTTGAAAGCGTTTCCGTTCTTTTAGATATTCAGTTCTGGGATCTTTGATCTCTTGTTTATCGGGTTTAGCTTCCTTGGGTTTGGTTTCAGATGGTTTTTTATATTTCTCATCCAATTGGGATTTAATTTGGTCCCATGCCTTCTTATCACCTTCTGATGCTTTCTGAGCATCTTGTTTCAAAATAATATCCTTTAGTGCTATTCGGACTTCTACATTTTCTGTATTGATTTTATCAATGCACTGTTTGAGATGATAAGTACTAAACAAGTCTCGAACTAGAAAATTATTTTGTGTTTTTGAAGATTTTTTTTGCTTACTTAATTCCTTCAATTTACGTATCCTTTCTTCCCTTTTGAGCTGCTCAGCTTTTTTGAGAATACTTTTTTGTATTTGTCTAGCTTTCTCTTGCGTGGCAAATCTTTTTTTTGCTTCGCGTTTTCTTTTCATCTTGTTTTCATCATCCTCTTGTTTGAATTCATTTATCAATTCATCGACTTCTTCTTGAGAATTTGCTGACTGTAATTTTAGGTTTCTTTCTCTTCTTGTTTGTATTCGTTCGCTTTTTCGTTTTAGCTTTGCTTCCTTAACTGCTTGAAGATGAGCGGCTTTATGTAGCCTTTCTTCTTCCTCCTTTCGGAGACTTTCAATAACAAAAGCATCAACATCAAAATCCTTTGGTATTTGAATCTCTCGAAATTCCCACATTTCTTCAATGTGTCTTCTCATGATATCCGGAGGAAAAACGTCACCAAGTTTGTTTGCTTTTTTGATTCTTTTTCGAAGACGTGGGAACAACCAGAATTGGAATTTGTAATATCGACTTTTACTGTAATATTTTTTCTTAGTTGCCGAGAAAAAATCGACATTTTTCTTTTTGGAAGAATCGACATTCTTCTTTTTGGAAGAATCAATATTTTTCTTCTTGGAAGAACCAGAATTCTGAAATTTAGTAATAGCTTGATAATCTGGTTCCGGTATATATTGAATTGCGGGTCCGTGATTATCTTCTTTCATATCATCCAGATAACGATATGCAAAAAGCTCATATCTGTGACGTTTGATCCGGTTCTTGAGTCGTGTTAGAAAAGACGCAAAGCGCTTCTTTCCCAAAAACGATGCAAATTCACTCCATCCCAACCGGTTACCTTTTGGTCTCTTATTTTTATGTCTAGCTATTTTATGTCTAGCTATTTTGTAGCTAGGACACCATTTTAACCATTGCTTCCAATGGTTAACCGTTAACTCTCCAGGATGCTTGCAATCCAATATTCCTTGAGAATGCAAGAAATCTTTTATATTTTTTTTGATAAAAGGAGATGATGCCTTTGATTCTAATAAATCTTTCACATAGAATCCCTTCATATTTCGTATTTCTTTCCATATTTTGTGAAATACATATGCTTGGGATATTTCTTTTCCTTGGCATTTTGATTCAGTGTTTTTGCTAATTGGGTCATTGCTATTGAATATTTTTTGAATTGCTTCAATACTTCTACTCAATTGCATCCAAAATTCCAAATTTGACTCGATTCTATTTAACATACTTATATTGAGATCAATAAGTGCTATTTTAACCCTAAAATGAATAACTTTCATAAAATAGGGCAATTTTTTCCTAATGAACCGAATACTTTTCTTTTGGAAAAGCGAACGACAAATTTTGATTCGAGTCCATTCTTTTTTCAATCTGGATTTTATGTCAGGAGAAGGTTGATCCATTCTCTGTTTAAAATCAGCTTTTAATTTATTATAAATAATTAGATTATTACGATATTCTGCATTCATTCGGTTGATTCGATTATTCATTATGGTTGTCCAATCATCTGGATCTGGAAGATCTAAATATTTTTCCATCTGGATTGAAAATGGTTGATCTTGAACCACCCCTAAAGAAAATCGAATATTAGACGTAGGCCTAGTCCGAATCAATCTCCTTTCTGTCCCAGTATCTATGTTGACCTCTTTCTGAATGTTCCTATTTATCAATTTTATCAATTGGCGGATAGATTCGATAATAGGATCAATAATAGGTTTTGCCCGATCGGACGTATAATTCCAAGTCCATTCGAGAATAGGTTGCCAAAAATAAGGTACTTTTGGTCGATTACCGAAAGGTACTTCAAGTTCTGTCCCCCATATGGTTAAGAAACTAGTTGTCTTTTGGTCAGTGCCAATAGAGTTAGATTCATACCAAGGTCTCAAGCGAAAAGGATATACAATCTTGATTTGTATACCCTCTTTAATATAATCCTTAAAAAACTTTTTCGGGACATCCGGGTCCATCAATTCATATCCATCATAGTTACATTTTAGATATGATTCCTTTTCCAAGTTGGACCAATCCTGCTCCCATTCGGGGACCTGAAATAATAAAGTACGACCAATATTTTTAGCTATTATCAATATAGGGAAATACAATCGTTTTCTTAGATATCTATGAGTGAACAAGAGAGTAGCTCTCACATAGTGAATCACTTCGCCATCGAAGGTTTGCTGTTTTTTTCGTCGACGCTCTTCTTTTCTTCTTTCCCTCCTTTCTAAAAATTTGGCGTAATTTCTTAAAGATCGTGAAGTTTTTTTCTTCCCTTTGACTTCCTTCTTAGGAAAATTTTTGTGAGGTAACTTTTTAGTAGTCATCCCCTCTGGCTTTTGAGTCATGAATTTTAGTCTTCCGAAAAGAATCGACTCTGGTCTCGGTATCCAATGATTGATCGCTGAAACTTTTCGTCGTTGAAAACGTAAAGCTCCTTTCACTAAATCTCGACGAAAATCCCCTTCATAAGGATAACTAAAGACATAGATGTCTTTAAATACGAGATCCTCTTCTTCGTCCCCCCCTTTGTTCGCTTCTTCTTGTTCAGGAGTTTCAACTTCTAAAGATTTCAAAAATCCTTTTTTAAATCCTTTTTTTCGTCCTATCTCTGTATTTGTTTCTTTTTGGTCTTCTTCTTTTCGACTTTTTACTTTTTTTTCATTTTTTTTATCTTCTTCCTTGGAAGGTTTTACAATGATTAATTGTCTTGCCCTCTTTGGACGAGTTTCTAAAACATCTTTGACAGCCATAGGGTCGTGAACTCCAGATACTAGGGTGCAAGGCAATTTAGGCACAATAAACCTGTTAAAATCTCGGATTCGAGGTTCATAATCATCAATAAGGATTTTTTCCTTTTCGATCAATTTATTATAAAGGACATAAAGTTGATGAAAATCCTCAAAATCTTGAAAATCTTGATCTAATTTATTTTTTTCAAATAAATATTTCTCAAAATATTGATCGTGATCGTTCGTATTCTCTTTTTTTTCATCTTTCTTCTTCTTAGAAGGCAGATCCTCCTCTTCTAAAATCTCTATAAAATCCGAATCCTTCAGAATCTCTATAAAATCCGAATCCTTCAGAATATCCTCTGATACCTCTAATGAACTAATATCCATAGGTACTGGAAAGTTTGAGAATTCTTCCAAACTAAGAAAAGAGAATCGCTCATAAAGCAAAGCCTGCTCGGTAGGAAGAACACTAAGAAGCAATTCCCATTTGGGACCGGTAGTTTCAATAAAAATATGCAACAAATAATTAGTTAATAATTTTTTATCGCAAGAAGCAATGCCTTCTTCTATTTTTGTATTTAAAGGCGCCGGGACCAAGGTGGTTAGGACATATTCTAATGAATTCCAATTTTTAGGATAGATTTTATCATATCTTGATTTAAATTCTTCCAAAGTGGATTCATCCAACCATTTTTTTCTGTTCTGTTCGTCTAATAAAAACATACGAATTTTATCCATCCACCATTTGGAAATAGTTTGTATTCGTGGTTGAACGATTCTTTCCTTATTTTCTGGGCGAATTAAGGAAACTCGCCCAAGCCGGTTGTTAGAATCACGGTTGTTACATTCCGGCATCTTCTTTTCTTGTTCTTTTTTCTCTTTGAAGTAGTCATCTGAATGTAACATCCACGGTGATTTAAATTGATTCACCGACCCACGGAATGGCCCGCTGAGTAAAGGATCATGAACTTCTGAAATGTTCTTTCCTTCTTTTGTTCGAGAAAATCTAATTTTTTTTTCGAGAACATTTAAAAGAGGAGATCCATTGCTTAGAGCTCTCACCCTATTTTCAAGCTCTTTGCCTAAATAAGTTTTCCTCTCTGATTTTCTAACTATCCATTCATCAAAGTGATCCTGATTTGAATCAAGACTTTGATCGCCCAAGTTGGCCATTTTGGCAAAGAAAGATATACTTGGTGGAGCTGTGAAAGAAATTTTTTGATGGCCATCAACGAAACAAACATCGAAGAAATATTCAGCGACTTGGCTCTTCACAGGGCCACGAAGAATATAATTTCCAATACTTACGTATCGTAGTGGCTGGTTAAAGCGATTAGAATCAAAAAAAATTAATGGCCACCTTTTTATTAGAAAAGGAGAGAATTGTAAATCTCTTTCAGATTCCAATTTTAGATCTTTTAAAGATCGTTGTAGATCTTTTAAAGATCGAATTCTCAGTAACCTTCTAAAAGAAGCAGACAGAGGAAAGGGCGGATCCTTTTTTTTGATAGAAGCCTCGATAGAAGGAGGGATATAAGTTTTTGTCTTTTTGTTAGACTTACTTTTCTTAGTTAATATTTGTTTCTTATTTGATACAGTTGTCTGCAAACCATATCTATTTTTCTTACCAGACAACTCTACTGATACCTCTTCTAGCTCCTGTATAGGACCATTAATGAACGTTCTAGAATCATTCCATTTAGTAAAGATGAGAGCAGGACTCCTTCCAAAGCAATTGAAAAAAGTATAGCCCATGAAAATAATTTGAAAACTGAAGGCAAAAAGTTGCCCCTTTATATCGCTTTTTAAGCGAACATCGTTCTCGACGCGTAAACAAAAAATTTGCGTCATTTTGACGAAAAGAATTTGTCCGCTCAACCATCCGGCTGCAGTACTCAGCAGAAATATAAAGTTTCCGCTATATCTAAATAGCATCATATTGAGAAATCGAGTATAGATAGATTTACCGAAAAGGGCCGGATTTAGCAGCTGTAAAGCAACTCCAATAATAAAATCTATTGCTGGATTTTGAAGGAAAGGATATTTCCGAATCAAACTTGTTTGAAACACAATAAATAATAAAACAGGAAGAAGCATCATTGTCATTAAGTGAGGTTTCAAAATGCTCGCATAAATAGGGCCAAGATAAATGGATGAGAAGACCACGAGTTGTGCCACAAATGAACCGCTAAGGATCCATTTTTCCGTAGGAACAATTTTCCTGTTGTCGACGACTTTATTTTTCACCAAAATTGCTCGGATATAATACATCTGAGCCGGACCAATTGGCAATGTTGATAAAAAACCATAATAAACACCAAATAATAGCACGGGAAAACATCGTTCTATCCATGGTCCTAGAATCCAATATATATTTGTGATCATAAATAATCCCTCCCAAATAATAATAATATTAATATACATATTTTCAAAGTTGCTACAGTTGCTACAAATAAACTTGCCCCATTTGTTTTCAGAGTGAGAACAGTCGCTATAACCAGCGCATTCAGTATCATTAGATCATTTAATTTGATAATCATTTTTGTGTTTTTTTTTGTTATTTGTTACTTTACTAACATACATACTATATTTATGTATGTAAATTAACTGAATAGCTAACGTACTAATTTAGTATTTTTTTTTATTAAATACTAAATTAGTACGTTACTAACTATAATTGCATATGGTTAGAAACGAACCTCTAACCTCTAATAACCCTAATACCCTACGATTACCATTGTTGCATATATCGAACCTGTAATAACCCTAATATCCTATGATATCTCTACCATTGTCTCCGAACCATTATCCTATAACCTATACATTAGGTTATAACCTATATAGGAATGCTAATGTACAACCTATATTAGCTTAGCTTAAAAAGAAGAAACGAGACGACACGATTAATATTTATGGCGGTGCCATAAGCTTGTCAATAATATAGAAAAATGCAAGATTTACTAGGAATGTATATAACATTGTTACACTACCTCCTTAAGTACTAAACATTATATATACTTCTAGTATATTAGAAACAAAACAAATATCATTTCATACGTGCAAATCCATTATAACAAATATCATGTCATATGTCAAGTCCAAAAATACAAATTTTTTGAAAATAGAAAAAATGTAATCTTCTTTTTTTTTATTTGCACAGATAAATTAACTGTTAAGATAAATTCAATATTAATAATAAATACAGATAAATTAACTGTTAAGATAAATTAAACAAGGCTCTGCAAAAATCATTACTCCAAGTGCATTTTGCAGAAAATAACCGCATGTCTTTGTACCCACAACTAAAAAGAAACTATCTTCAATTTTTTGATATAACCAAGATACACAGCTAATTGGACAAAAAGTATGATAATTACCTGTCTCACATTCGACAGTGAGAGTTTCATCAATTTTCAGTGACATAGTATAGTGAAATTATTTCGCTCAGAACATTTTTTAAAAGAGCTCGTGGAACCATGCTATCAAACATTCCAAAATCAAATAAAGAATCAGATATTTGATCTTCATCATCTACTATCTGATTTAATGTCTGTTCAATAACTCTTTTACCCGCAAATGCAATGTATGCATTTGGCTCGACAATCGTAACATTAGCCAACATACCAAAGCTAGCAGTGACCCCACCAGTTGTCGGAGATGTAAGAACTGAAATATATAGTAAATTTTTTTCCTTTTGATGTGTATGCAACACAGCAGCTATTTTATTCATTTGCATTAAGCTAAAACTTCCTTCTTGCATACGCGCTCCGCCAGAAGCACATACGAGAATTAATGGAATAAAATGCTCAGTAGCATACTGTATTAAACGGGTTATTTTTTCACCCACTACCGATCCCATACTGCCTCCCATGAACTGAAAATCCATAACTCCGAGTGCTACAGGAAAACCATTTATGTTACCTATGCCTGTTTGAATAGCGTCGAGTAAACCTGTTTCTTTTTGATAGGAAGTCTTATAATCGTCATAACATTGTTCTTCTATTTCTATTTCTTCTATAAATTCGTCCTTTCCTAGATTAAGTGTACTCTTAATTAATCTTATGCCAGCGTCGACATACTCTCTTTCTTCTTTAGTTAAAGTAGCATAAGTTAAAGGATATTCTTCTTGATCCTCATTATCTTCAGTATCTTCAGTATCTTCTATATAAGTTTCTTCTTTTTTCTTACAAAATTTTTCTTTGCTATCTAGTGCTAATGTAGAAAAATTTTTCATTATCTCGAATAAATAGAAAAAAATTATCTCATCATCTTCAGCACACAACACTAAATTAGTTTCACAACAATATTTTTCGTTCTGCTTGTAATCGAGGTATAGATTTTCTATTTGTTGAAATAACTCAACATTTTTTGTACTATATAGTAGATCATCATCTATGATATCATCAATGATATCATAATACTCATAGTGATCTTGTTTTTTAACGTATTCTACTAGAATATCGGAACCGAACCGATAGAATTCTTCTCCTTTCAGTAAACCACAACAACGAAATTTAAACCAATATTTAAATTCTTTCAAGACCAGAGATCTTTCCATCAAACATATCGCCGTATGTTTTCGCAGCCATAAAAAGTAATTTGTCTCTGGATCATTTCCTGGATAAAAAGGAAATAGTTTTTTTATTTTCCTTGCTTTTCTTTTTTCTTCCGGAAAATAAAGTTCTATTTTCATTAAGTTTACCGCCGCTACTTTCAAGAACTTATCTTGTGATAGTAATTGTTCTTTTAAGTTGGCTAATTGTTTATTTAATTTAATTAGTAAACTCAAACTTAGTAAATTGTTAATTTTGAAAAAATCGCTTAGAGGTTGTCCAGGTTCCAAAGAATTTTTTAGTTGAGTAAAAAGAGAAATTATAAGTTCATTATTTTCATCAATTAGTTCATAATTTTCATCAAAGATTGCTGTATTTATAAAATATTTCACAACATCTATTGGCAAAAAAAAAGATGTGAACAAAAGATATGAAAGTTCATCACAAAAAAATGGTGCATATGGAACTTTAAATGCTATCTCTATATCTGTATTTAAAATATCTGTATTTAAAATCGCAAACTCAGATAATTCATTTATTATTTTTTTATTTATTTCAAAAAGTACAAATTGAACTGTTTTCAAACCTGTATCAATAATATTTTGTAGTATCTCAATAGTTTCCTTTGAATCTAAATTCAAATATTTTACGAATTTCTTTTCTAATACAACCTTAACGATATTAACAAGAGTAATATTGTATCCTACTAATGTTTTCAACCCATTTTTCTTGCAAAAAAAGTCCAAGTAAAAATTTTTGGCATAAATTCCTTTGTACAATAAAGTTGAGACCCCTCGAACCATTTTGATGTCAAACGTCGTATGTTGTTTCTCTAAAACATCTATACTAGAAAAATGAATATCCATAGGCAACCAAGTGCCATCATCAATTAATAATTCAATTCGCTCTGAACTAGTCATCTGAAGCGTTGCCCCGCATTCCTCACAAACACCTTTTTGTTCTAAAAAAAATTTCTTATATATAAGGGTCTCACAATTCTCGCACAAAAACCACAAGTGCTTAATTCGTTCAAATCTGTCTTCTACGGGTTTTGTTTCGTCGATATGTTCAGAATCTTTGTTTTCCTCACACATTTTCTCAGAATCTTTGTTTTCCTCACACATTTTCTCAGAATCTTTGTTTTCCTCACACATTTTCTCAGAATCTTTGTTTTCCTCACACATTTTCTCAGAATCTTTGTCTTCCTCACACATTTTCCTATATTTTTTCTATATATTTTTTATTAATGTACAACTTTTAATAGACACAAATAACAAACCATCATACTTTAGCTCACTTTGGGTGCGAGCTAGAATAGATTGAAGGCCCTTGCCCCCCGGGCCTGGATCTACTGATCCACCGACCCCATCGAGTAATCCAGAAAATATATTTCTATATTAGAAAATAGGTAAATACCTTTCCTCTAGCCGAATTATCTATTCCCATCCATTCGGTATTCGGCTCAATCTTAAAAGATTGGATTGGGCCGAGTTCGATTCGATTAAGGGACCAAACAGACGAAGGTCACTTGATTATAAGCGATCAATCGTATCAAATTCAAATTTGATTTCCTTCCATACTTCACAAGCGGCAGCTAGTTCAGGACTCCATTTAGTAGCTTCACGGATCACTTCATTACCTTCACGCGCAAGATCACGCCCTTCATTACGAGCTTGTACACAAGCTTCTAAAGCGACCCGATTAGCCACTGCACCAGGTGCATTTCCCCAAGGGTGCCCCAAAGTCCCTCCACCAAACTGTAATACGGAATCATCTCCAAAGATCTCGGTCAGAGCAGGCATATGCCAAACGTGAATACCTCCTGAAGCTACAGGCAGGACACCCGGCATAGAGACCCAATCTTGAGTGAAATAAATACCACGACTTCGGTCTTTTTCAATAAAATCATCACGCAATAGATCAACAAAACCTAAAGTGACTTCTCGTTCTCCTTCAAGTTTACCTACTACAGTACCAGCATGAATATGATCTCCACCAGACATACGTAGTGCTTTAGCCAGTACACGGAAGTGCATACCATGATTTCTTTGTCTGTCAATAACTGCGTGCATTGCGCGGTGAATGTGAAGAAGTAGGCCGTTATCTCGGCAATAATGAGCCAACGAAGTATTTGCCGTAAAACCTCCAGTCAGATAGTCATGCATGACTATAGGAACTCCCAATTCTCTGGCGAATACTGCTCTTTTCATCATTTCTTCACATGTACCTGCAGTAGCATTCAGGTAATGTCCCTTAATCTCACCCGTCTCAGCCTGAGCTTTATAAAGTGCTTCTGCACAAAAGCAGAAACGATCTCTCCAGCGCATAAATGGTTGGGAATTCACGTTTTCATCATCCTTGGTAAAATCAAGTCCACCACGGAGACATTCATAAACCGCTCTACCATAATTCTTGGCAGATAGACCCAATTTTGGTTTTATAGTACATCCCAACAAAGGACGACCATATTTGTTTAATTTATCTCTTTCTACTTGAATACCATGTGGTGGGCCTTGAAAAGTTTTTGAATAAGCAGGAGGAATTCGTAAATCTTCCAGACGTAGAGCCCGTAAAGCTTTGAATCCAAATACATTACCTACAATAGAAGTAAACAGGTTAGTCACAGAGCCTTCTTCAAAAAGATCTAAAGGGTAAGCTACATAGGCAATAAATTGATTTTCCTCTCCAGGAACGGGTTCAATATCATAGCATCGCCCCTTGTAGCGATCAAGACTGGTAAGTCCATCGGTCCAAACAGTGGTCCACGTACCAGTGGAAGATTCGGCAGCTACTGCTGCTCCCGCTTCTTCGGGGGGCACTCCAGGTTGAGGAGTGACTCGGAATGCTGCCAAGATATCAGTATCTTTGGTCTGATACTCCGGAGTATAATAAGTTAATCTGTAATCTTTAACACCCGCTTTGAATCCGACACTTGCTTTAGTCTCTGTTTTTGGTGACATAAATAAGTCCCTCCCTATGATTTATTGGTTAATAGCTCTTACAAGAACGAGGTCTACTCGACCTGGGTGTCGAACGTAAACAATCACTTTTTTATTCAAAAAAATTTTTGTACAAAAAATTTTTTTTGTAGCCCCTATTGTCAAAAAGACTTTTCTTTCAAGTGATATTGTATCATGTTATATATGTATGATGCAACCCAATTTCTTAGTTTGATTGAATTGAGGACCTTTCCGCAATTCCAATTTATTCTATATTGAATATTGAATATTATTCTATATTGAATAGTTAAATGTGATAGAGAATAGTTGTGATAGATTTCTTCACTTTAGGCGAAGAAGAAAATAAAAAAAATTGCAATAGCAGATGGCATGGGCATAGGTGGAAATGTGCCTAGTTATTGGCTCAGACAGATAAAGACTTCCTTATGATTGGAATCTATTTACTTCCAATTTCATAAATATTTCTTTATCTCAACAAAATTGCATCAGCAGCCTCTAGTCGTGTTCTAGCTCTTTTGAGAGCCACATCAGCCTCGATTGCTTGTCTCTTGTCTTCAGCTCGCACACGATCAGCTTTCGCTAATCTAAAACTTTTCTGAGCCTCTTGAAGATCAATATCAATACCTCTTTCTGCATTATTTACCAATAATGTGACTTCATCATTGTCTATCTTGGCAAAACCACCCATCAAAGCCATAGTGGACCACTGGGCATTGAGTCGTATTTTCATGACTCCTATATCCAAAGCTGTTACAATTGCAATATGGTTGGGTAATACACCCATTTGACCACTATTGGTAGTTAGTATTATTTCTTGAACTTCTGAATCCCAAACAACTCGATTGGGAGTGAGTACACGAAGATTTAGGTTCATTTTAGTTCTTTAAATTTCTTTTAAGTTCATAGCCTTTGCGGTAGCTTCATCAATGTTACCCACCAAATAAAAAGACTGTTCGGGTAGACCATCTAATTCTCCGGAAAGGATCATTTGAAAACCTTTAATTGTCTCTATTAGACTAACATATTTACCGGGGGAACCGGTGAATACCTCTGCTACAAAAAAGGGTTGTGACAAAAACCGTTCAATTTTTCTTGCTCTTGCCACGATTAAACGATCGTCTTCTGATAATTCATCTAATCCAAGAATAGCTATAATATCTTGAAGTTCCTTATAACGTTGCAAAGTTTGTTTAACTCCTTGCGCAGTTTCATAATGTTCTTCACCTACGATCGAAGGTTGGAGCATAGTTGACGTGGAATCTAGCGGATCTACCGCTGGATAGATGCCCTTGGCAGCTAATCCTCTCGATAGTACAGTAGTAGCATCTAAATGTGCAAATGTTGTAGCAGGAGCGGGATCAGTCAAGTCGTCTGCAGGTACATAAACTGCTTGAATGGAGGTTATAGATCCTTCTTTCGTAGAAGTTATTCTCTCTTGTAAAGAACCCATTTCCGTGCTAAGAGTTGGCTGATAACCCACTGCGGAAGGCATTCTGCCTAATAATGCGGATACCTCTGATCCTGCTTGGACAAAGCGGAAGATATTGTCAATAAATAGAAGTACATCTTGTTTATTGACATCTCGGAAATATTCAGCCATAGTTAAAGCAGTTAAACCTACTCTCATACGAGCTCCTGGTGGTTCATTCATCTGACCATAGACCAGAGCTACCTTGGATTCGGATATATTTTGTTCATTAATGACTCCCGATTCTTTCATTTCCTTGTAAAGATCATTTCCTTCACGGGTACGTTCTCCTACTCCACCAAACACAGAAACCCCTCCATGAGCCTTAGCAATGTTGTTGATTAATTCCATAATCAACACTGTTTTACCCACTCCAGCTCCCCCGAATAATCCAATTTTTCCTCCACGGCGATAAGGAGCTAAAAGATCCACCACTTTAATGCCTGTTTCAAAGATTGAAAATTTGGTATCCAACTGTGTAAAAGCGGGAGCAGATCTATGAATAGGAGATTTTGTGAGAGCATCTACAGGACCTAAGTTATCAACGGGTTCCCCAAGAACATTAAAAATTCTACCGAGAGTAGTTTCACCAACTGGAACACTAAGTGGCCCTCCTGTATCAATTACTTTCATTCCTCTCATCAAACCGTCTGTAGCACTCATAGCGACAGCTCTAACTTTATTATTTCCTAATAATTGTTGTACCTCACAAGTCACACTTATTGGTTGACCAGTTGTATCGTTATCCTTAACTATCAACGAATTGTAAATTCTAGGCATATTACCTGGAGGGAAAGATACATCTAGTACTGGGCCGATGATCTGAGCAATACGTCCTGCCTTCTTTTCTACAAGTGCGGAAACCCCAAAAATAAAAGGATTGGTTCTCATAAACAATAAATAAAAAAAAAGGATATGGATTCCAATTGCTAATACTAGCAAAAAACCTAAAAAAGCACAAATGCCCTGTAATGAGTTGATCAGTCAATAATCATTTATAAGTTATAACTTATATTTACTTAGTTATCTCTTTCTTTGTAAAGTTCAACTTCGATAATGATCTAAAAATGGATTCATTATTGAAATGGAAATAATTTCAATATTTATTCAATATTTTCTTAAATATTCTAAAATATATAGTAATATTTAGAATCATATAGTAAAACTTATAGAAAGAATTTTTTTATTTATATATTTTATTATTATATACAAATAATAATAACTTATTTGCTGCGATTGAGTAAATAATCGCAGCACAATAAGTTTTACCTACTATTGGATTTGAACCAATGACTCTCGCCGTATGAAAGCGATACTCTAACCACTGAGTTAAGTGGGTTATTTATTATCATAGATAGAGTCGTACCTAGAAACAATTCTAGGCATAATTAGACACAATATGCCCTTAACGAGGATTCGAATGATTAAATCAAATATAATCCGTCTTGACAGAAAGTGATCTATTTTATTAGTATGTCTTCAAGACTAAACTGTGAAGGGCTATAGCTCAGCTAGGTAGAGCACCTCGTTTACACGTGCGCCAATGGTTTTCAGAAGAGTTTATTAGTTCATTTGGTTCATAAAATAGATTTTAGTCTTACTCTATGAATTAGGAGAACAATAGCATGACAAAGATGAAGTTCGTTCTGATTCGAACTATAGATCTAGTTGATATGGTCAATCTCGGGGACATTCAATGCCAGACATAATGAGTACAATACGAGGATCTCAAAAAAGAATTCTTTTCGCTCTATGAACTTTGAGGTGTATGAAGTTTCATATTATTCTTTTGGGGTGAGAGAGACTCCATTTGGAGAATCTATGTCTAAGCATGACAGACCTACGTCAAGGGAACCTTTTGAAGCACTTTGGGATTGCTTCCGAAAAATTTTCGTTTGAAGCAAACGGAGCCATCTTATTATCTGTTCCGGAAAAGAATGGCAGACTAACTGATTTTTCCATCAGTTAATGAAAGAGCCCAATGCAATAAAAATGCATGTTGAGTTCTTGGAACAGTTCAAATCATTTTGGTAATAATAAATTTGATCTGTTATACCGAGAAGGTCTACGGTTCGAGCCCGTATAGCCCTATACATAGAGAAAACTCTTATATGCTTTCTCGCCCATATTGTCCCTATGATCCGATGCTAGTTTTCAATTCAAAAAGCATCAAATTTTTTCTGTTTAAATGTGGAACCGACGACTTACACAGAAGATCATAAAGAAAAAGTAAAGAGGAAATACGAATGAAAAAAAAAAAGACTATTTTTTCTAAGTAATAATGAGAAAAAATAGTCTTTCGACTGCGACCCAGAGCAGAGTCTTATTCCCGAATATCTCTGTTATAGAGAACAACAGACCGGACATCGTGTCGGAATATGGGCACATACATAATCCTTTTATTTTGTTTATGAAAGATTTCATATGTTACACGGTTGGATCGGTACCTATCGATTATAATCGAACTCAGTTGTCTTTTTTATTTGCTAGCACATCTCACATCTTTAGAAACAACGACCCTGAAAGCTCCCTTATTTTCAATAGAGAAAATTCCCTTACATCAAACCATATTAACACGTTACAACACAAACCAACGTGAAGTCTACCGAACTGCACGGGTTCGAACCATTTCCTGTATTAGGATTATTAAATACAGAATATGACTTTTATTCTGTAAGTCACAGATGAAACATTTTATTTAATATACAAAAATGATAATAAATCATTCGGGAGGGGAAAGAAGCGATTAATAAATTGACAATACAACAAATAGAAAATTTTGTTTTGTTTAAACAAACAGGAATCATCTATTTATGTTTCTATTTTCTGAATATGATACTTTTTGGATATATTTATCCATATCCAGTCTTATTCCGATTCTGGCATTCTCAATTTCAAGAAGTTTGGCTCCAATAAGTAAAGGGCCGGAGAAAGCCACTAGTTATGAATCAGGTATAGAACCAATGGGAGATACCTGGATCCAATTTAGAATTCGCTATTATATGTTTGCTTTAGTTTTCGTTATTTTTGATGTGGAAACAGTTTTTCTCTATCCGTGGGCTATGAGTTTTGATATTTTGGGTCTATTTACATTTATAGAAGCTTTTATTTTCGTGATTATTTTAATTGTTGGTTTAGTTTATGCATGGAGAAAAGGAGCATTGGAATGGTCTTAACCCCCAAATTTTGGAATGATAAAAGGCGAGGAGAAAATGATCTAAATCTAAAGCCGGCGATAAATCCTATAGAATCATCTTTACTTGATCAAACAACTCCAAATTCAGTGATTTCCACTACTCTAAACGATCTGTCCAATTGGGCGAGACTTTCTAGTCTATGGCCGCTCCTTTATGGTACTAGTTGTTGTTTTATCGAATTTGCTTCATTAATAGGTTCGCGATTCGACTTTGATCGTTACGGTTTGGTGCCAAGATCCAGTCCTAGGCAAGCCGACCTACTTATAACAGCCGGAACTGTGACCATGAAAATGGCTCCTTCTTTAGTAAGATTATATGAACAAATGCCGGAACCAAAATATGTAATTGCTATGGGAGCCTGTACTATTACAGGAGGAATGTTTAGTACAGATTCTTATAGTACCGTTCGCGGAGTAGATAAGTTAATTCCTGTGGATATCTATTTGCCGGGTTGTCCCCCTAAACCAGAAGCTATTATAGATGCTATAATAAAACTTCGTGAAAAAATAGCTCAAGAAATATCTGAAGATAGAAACGAGTTTCAACAAAAAAAGAGGTATTTCACTAGAAAGCATAGGTTTCATATTGGGTCCAGTATTCTTATTGAAAATAAAGAGGATAAGTTTTTTAATCAATCTTATGAATCTCGTGAATCGATTTCAGAGATATCATACCCTTTGAAACATTTTAAAATACGAGAGTTTGCTGGCGAATGAATAATCGTTAGTAAAAAGTAACGAGCAGGAAATAAATTTTGAAAATTCCATGAGAAATGTCAAATCCTTATACAGATACTTTGACAATAAATAGTAATCAAATGCAAGGTCGATTATCTGCTTGGCTAGCCAAGCATAAGTTAGCTCATAGACCTTTGGGTTTTGATTACCAAGGCACAGAAACATTACAAATCAAATCTGAAGATTGGCTCTCTATAGCCGTTGCTTTATATGTTTATGGTTTTAATTATCTACGTTCTCAGTGTGCTTATGATGTAGCACCAGGGGGTTCCTTAGCTAGTGTATATCATCTTACGAGAATAAAGGATAATGCAGATGAACCCGAAGAGGTGTGTATAAAAGTATTTGTCCCAAGGGAAGATCCCAGAATCCCGTCTGTTCTATGTATTTGGAAAGGTGCTAATTTCCAGGAACGGGAATCTTATGATATGTTGGGAATATTTTATGAAAGTCATCCATGTCTAAAACGTATATTGATGCCAGAAAGTTGGATTGGGTGGCCTTTGCGCAAAGACTATATTGCACCTGATTTTTATGAAATACAAGATTCTCATTGAGTGCAAAAAAAGAAAAAAAAAAGAGAATATATACATATTAATACATACTAATATAATATAATAAAAGAATAAAATTCATTAATTAAATTACATTTACTTATTAATATGGATGAAAAAATATAGCTTTGATATCAATTTTTATAATCTCGTGCTTGTACCTCTACACTACATTTGTCTAAGTCTATCTAAAAAAAAAAAAAGAAAAAAGAACAATAAAGAATGGTCTCTTGTTAACCATATATAATTTATAGTGTAGTGTATAAATTATATGATTTGTGATTTGCTCTTTTAGGAATTATCCCTAATGCTGATACTATCAACGTAAGAATATTTATACTTTTAAAGAAAGAGGTTAGATTAATCTTTTGGTTAAGATTAACCTAAACCATTCCTTAAATTTCAAATATAAAAAAAAGTGCCGACTATTCAACAACTTATTAGAAACGCCAGACAGCCAATAAGGAATCGAATAAAATCTCCTGCTCTTCGAGGATGTCCTCAGCGTAAAGGAGTATGTGCCAGGGTGTATGTGCGACTCGTTTGGATCATAAGCTGAAACGGACCAGGAAATTTCTCTAACAAGAAAAAGTTTTCTTCTGTTCAAAAGTACAGATCTATCAGTTTCCTTGTACCGGGGAAAATGAAATTTATGGTTTAAATTGATGCAAATCCAATCACCTTGATGTCAGATGAAAAGCACTTCCTCATTGGGAGCGAATGGTCATCAATCCATTGAGCGAGGAAATAACGCAAATTGAAAAAACATAAATGATTATGTTTATATTGCTGCGAGAACGGACAAAAGGTCAGCTACCTTGCGAACTCTCACAAATAAATGTCGTTACTGTATCTATAAATCTTATCATGAGATTTTTTATTAATTCGGGGGGGGGGGGAGAAGAGTAGAGCTAGAGATGGTAAACTATACAAGTTACCAAATACTCATCTGATATCTTAGGGCTCCGGCGTATAGAGGGGACCTTACCGTTAGAGAAATAACCATAGAAACGAAGAAATCCATAATAAAAAGAAAAGAATGTATATGTATATTATATACATATAATATATATATTTTTTTTTAATTACTTAAATGCAAGGTCCAATCCCCTGCCTACTTGGAAGGTGCCTAACTGAAAGAAATTATGGTTGGGAAGGTTAGAGTAGCAAAAGCCATTGGAATCTATATTTTATACATTAGAAAAATCAGTTTTATTCTTTCTAAAAAAAAAATGATTGATCAAAAAATAGATTAGTCATTTATGAAGAATCAACTTCAATGACCAGAGTTAAACGTGGGCATATTGCAAAAAAACGTCGAAAAAAGATTCTTACATTTGTATCAGGCTCTCGGGGAGCCCATTCAAAACTTTTTAGGGCTGCTAACCAACAGAAAATGAGAGCTTTAGTTTCCGCTCACCGAGATAGAATTAAGCGTAAGAGAGATTTTCGTCGTTTGTGGATTACTCGGATTAATGCAGCATCCCGTGCTAATGGATTCTCCTATAATAAATTCATACAATTTTTATACAAAAGGCAGTTGCTTACAAATCGTAGAACACTTGCACAAATAGCTGTATTAAATAATAATTGCTTCTCTATGATGTTCAGAAATTCTCCGGTAAACTAAAGACAATACGAAAATGAATTCAGGATGACTTGGATAATGAAATTATTCATAAAATGAGTAATTCTTTTTATATTTATAATATATTTAGAATATAAAAAGAAAAAAATCTGCGCTATCTTTGTTAGATATCCCAGCTCCAATTAAATGGAGGAGTCTTAGGCTCTAATTCTTTTTTTTTTCTTTTTTTTCTAAAGAAATTTTTTCTAAAGAAAAAAAGGGTATCAAAGATAGAATACGAGCTTGTTTAATAGCCCTAGCTATTAAGCGTTGTTTTTTCAACATTAATCGATTCCTTCGACGAGATAGTATTTTTCCTTGCTCGCTAATAAATCGACTAATTAAGCTAGTATTTTTATAATCCATTTGCTCTCCAGGCTGAATTGGAGATAAACGTTTTCGAAAAGACCGCTGATTTGGAGAAAATCGCTTAGATGCATTCCGAAAAGATGACTTAGATCTAAGTCTAAAAGATGACTTAGATCTATTTCTAAAATATGACTTAGATCTATTCCGAAAAGATGACTTAAATCTATTCCGAAAAGATGACTTAGATCTATTCCGAAAAGATGACTTAGATCTATTCGGAAAAGATGACTTAGATCTATTCCGAAAAGATGACTTAGATCTATTCCAAAAAGAGGACTTAGATCTATTTCTAAAAGATGGCTTATATGTATTCCGAAAAGATGGCTTCATTTTATTCATAGTTTGTTTTATGAACCTTTCAAATACTATTTATTTTATTTCAAAATATTTCCGAAAAGAAATATTGACAGTGACATATTTTTGTAATATACAAAGATAAAAAAATCAATATCTTTGATATTGATATATTTGTATTTCTGGGTATAAATGTTAAATTCAATCTATTTTTTTATTTCTCCATGAATGGTATGCTTGTAACAATAAGGACAAAATTTCTTTAATTCCAATTGATCAGGAGTATTGCGGCGATTTTTTCGAGTCGTATATCTTGAAATACCCGTTGATTTTTTTTCAACACTATTTTGTGTACAACTAGTACATTCTAAAGTAATTGTTACTCTTACATTTCCACCCTTGGCCATATAACTTACTTTGGGTATTGTATCTACTTCTTTTCTTTTCAATTTGGAAAAAAAAAGAGAAGAAAGAGAAAGGGATAGAAGTTGTCTAAAAATGATTAAAGATTTTATTACGAGAATGAATTAAGTAATAAAATCTTTAATTAAGATTAAAAAGTAGTTTACTATTTGAGGAACTTTTGGATCTAGATTTTTACTTTTATCTTATCCTAACTTCACCCCCCTCTTGAATTCTAAATTCTAAAGAGATTGAATCTAATTTATTGTTCTTTATCCAAGAAGAAAAGGAAATGAATCTAACATCATTTTTTTCTTTAGGGTTCGCAGGAGAGGAAAATGAAAGTCAAAAAAAGGGAAAAGTCAGGGCATCTGGGAAAAAACGATTTATCTCAATTAATAAACCGGCTAAAAATCCCAAGCATAAAGTAGCTAACACAGGCGCTGTGGAAAGATATGTTTTTATATCTTGCATTGTTCGTAAGTTCTCCTTCTCAAGAATGATAGATATATTATATGGTCAACTACACCCGTAGTTTACGAGTAACTGCAAACAGATATTTGTATTTGCACAAATCCTTTTTTTTGTTTTAACAGAACATGTGATAGTAATCAAGTACTGTCAATAAATAGACATTTTATACATGATATCTTCCGTGTATACAGCCTATTCACGTGAGAATCAAGGCAGATAAATGTAGAAAACAAAAAAAAATTGATTAATATAAAATATCGAATAAAAATACCCACGATTAAAAGGGATGTAGCGCAGCTTGGTAGCGCGTTTGTTTTGGGTACAAAATGTCGCAGGTTCAAATCCTGTCATCCCTACCTTTTTTCTTCTCCTATACTATAAAAGAAATAAAAAGTTGAGTGAATAATTATAGTTATTCAATGAAACATCGAATAATAAAATAAGTGATTGGGGCATACCACATGCAGACCCTTCTTTTCTTTCAAAAAAAGAAAAAGCGCTCTTAGTTCAGTTTGGTAGAACGCAGGTCTCCAAAACCTGATGTCGTAGGTTCAAATCCTACAGAGCGTGATCCTGCTTTTCTTGTCACTTAGACTGAAAAAGCTAATGGGACCTGATCCCTCAGAATCAGTAGGAGACCATATTTAGAATATGGTCCTAAATCAAATATCCAATTTATCGCCGCGTCGGTACTGTAAATATGCAGTTACAAATAATCCAGCCAAAGTTATAGGAATTAGACCTAATACAATTCCGGATAACAAAACTTCAATCATATTTTTTTTCTTAAAAAAGAATAGGTAAGGATTAATAGCTAATCTACATAGTACCTCAAATTTACTAGGAATCTCCATTCCTATTGAGATTTATTTTATTTCAAATAAGTTGTATACTGCTTAACCCGATGAATAAGACTGAGGTGAAAATAAGCAAAACTAATAAAAAACCAAAATAACTAATTATAGTAAGCATGGAAGAAATCACTGAAAAAAACAATGATTGATACGTATTGATTTGGCAGGCAATTACCTCAATTTATTACTCTAGGAGCAGAAAAAAAGAGTTTAAATAAATACAAAGTTTCAAAAAAGTCAAAATGAAATCATAAATAAAATAAATACCGATTGTGCAGTAATTTAACTAATGATTCTACTCCCTTTCTTATATTAAGAAAAATTATATTGCTATGTTAGAAGCAGGCTAGCTATACTTAGTATACTTCAAATATACCTTTGGTATCATATTGACAATCAAGCAAGGATTGTAGAAGATATCAGTAGTTTTCCATTTCCTGATCTCTTTCTTTCATGGGATCAATTTACCCTTGATTTTACAATACAATAATATAGGGAGCTTAGCATGTCTGGGAATACGGGAGAACGCGCTTTTGCTGACATTATTACTAGTATTCGATACTGGGTTATCCATAGCATTACTATACCTTCTCTATTCATTGCGGGTTGGTTATTTGTCAGTACGGGTTTAGCTTATGATGTATTCGGGAGCCCTCGGCCAAATGAGTATTTCACAGAAAGCCGACAAGAGGTTCCATTAGTCACTGGCCGTTTCGATTCATTAGAGCAACTCGATGAATTTACTAGATCTAGATCTTTTTAGGAGGTATTAATGACTATAGATAGAACCTATCCAATTTTTACAGTTAGATGGTTGGCCGTTCACGGGCTAGCTGTACCTACTGTTTTTTTCTTGGGGTCAATATCAGCAATGCAGTTCATACAGCGATAAACTTTATATAAACTAAATCACGGAGCTATTTATGACACAATCAAACCCAAATGAACAAAATGTTGAATTGAATCGTACTAGCCTCTATTGGGGGTTGTTACTTATTTTTGTACTTGCTGTTCTATTCTCTAATTACTTTTTCAATTAGGAACAGTAAGAATATTTTTTCTTACCCAATTCAATTTGCCAAGATCTAATATTTCTATGTATTATTATTATGTCTACTACTTAGAGACAATGTGAAAGGAAGTAATAGAAATGATCGATACCACCGGAAGGATCCCTCTTTGGTTGATAGGTACTTTAACTGGTATTCTTGTTATTGCTTTAATAGGTATTTTTTTTTACGGTTCTTATTCCGGATTAGGCTCTTCCTTGTAGCAAAAAAAATGTATTGTGCATCTAGAGGATATATTAGAATAAAAGTGAAACCTAAAAAATAAAGATAAGATCTTACCCTTCTTTGTGTTCAAAGAAAGGTAAGATCTTATCTTTACTTATTATTTTTTGTAAATTGTAGAAATGAATCTACAATTTACAAAAATTTGAAAGAGAGAATTGGATCGATCCAAATAGAATGTGCTTTTTAATGGTTTTTTTACGCATCTGCATTTCTGCAATTTTTGTTCATATATATACTTAAATAGCATTAAGTACAAATAATATTTAGTGTATAACTAATAAACTAAATATTAGTTTAAGTTTGAAAAAACTATAAAAAGAACGAGCCGTTTCATTCAAACGTTTGTTTTGTGAAACAAACCCTGTTTGCTCGATGGGCATACCTTTGCTGCTCCTTTTCTCATTTCAGTCCATAAAAGGAGAAATGGAATTAGAAAACGAATGAACTTCTCTGATTTTGGTGAGATAATGGTAAAAAGTCAAAATCTATATTTTTTTGACTTTTTCAAGGAGTAAGATAAGTTCTAAAATAAGCGAAAATAGTAAGCCAAGATTACTGAATTCTCTCCTTCCTTCTATTTGTTTATTTGTTTTGAATATGATAAATCAGGGTGAGAAAAGATAACATGTATATAATATTTAATATATTGAATATTGCGCATAACTAGAGAACTAACTGTTTTAACAAGTTTATTTCGGAATCACTCATTATCAAATATGTAAATATTATTTATATCTCCTCATTCTTCACAATCAATATATTCGAACAGAGGGAAGGGGCAAATGAAGGATTCCGAAAAAGTATGACTTTATTGTTGCAATTTTTATTTATATAATTGCATTAATCATTCATAAGATGGAGATTCAAATCTTTTATGCGCCTAAAAATTCATTTCGACCAATTGAACTTTCTCAAATTGTTTCTTTTTAAGAACCAGAAATATCTGTGCTAAAACGACAGATGCTAAGAATAATAAAAGACCTTGAACACGTAAAGGATCTTGAAGTACTATTTCTGCATTTTCCTGACCAAATCCACCTACATTAGGGTTATTCGTTAACGACTGATCCGCCTTGATGAATTCGCCTTCTGAAACAAGAAGTTCCGGTCCCGGAGGTACAAAGTCTACCACTTGTCGACCGTCTGATGGATTATCAATAGTTATTTGATATCCACCCTTTTCTTTACGTGCAATTTTACTTATTTTACCCGTTGCTGAAGCGTTGTACACTGTATTGTTGCTTTTGCTCCCATCGGGATAAATTTGTCCTCTTCCTCTATTACCACCCACATATATGGGGTATTTCAGGAAGTGAGCTGCTTTATTAGTAGCGGGATTTGGTGAAAGGATGGGAAACACAATTTCACTATATTTTTGACCAGGGACAGGACCTATTATTAGAATATTTTTTTGATTGGGACGATAGTTCTGAAAATAAAGATCACCTATTTTTTCCTTAATCTCAGGATAAATACGATCCGGAGGAGCTAATTCGAAACCTTCGGGTAAAATAAGAACAGCTCCTACATTTAAAGTTCCTTTCTTACCATTAGCAAGAACTTGTTTTATTTGCTTATCATAGGGTATTTTAACAACTGCTTCAAAAACGGTATCAGGAAGCACGGACTGTGGAACTTCAATCTCCACAGGTTTTTTAGCTAAATGACAATTGGCACATACAATACGCCCAGTTGCTTCTCGAGGATTTTCATAACCTTGCTGTGCAAAAATGGGATATGCATTTGCAATAGATGTGCGAGTCATTATATCTATCAATATTAAGGCGGAAATTGATTGAGCTATCAACTTTTTTATCCAGTCATCATAAGTTTTTCTATTTTGCATGGTTCAATTAATTGTTACAATTCTTTTATTTCAAATAAATGGTAGTAGGTAACTATGATAGTTACCTGCTTGCAATTTTGCTACTATATTAAACCTAAAGCTAAATAAATAAGGAGTATTGCCCTAAAAAAAGGGGGAGAAACCATTTGTTATTCATTTATCTTGTGATAAATTACTACAAGTGAAGGAGATATACGATTCAAACGACAGAAAATCCAATATTTGAAAATTGTGTCTAAGATGACTGGTAAAGTTGAACTAAGAACAGCTATTATTCGTTCGTTATGGGCAAATCCATAATTTTCGAAGATCCAAGTTATTATCAGTTTCCAACTAGGGGGCGAATGAAACCCAAGAAATAAATCGCTTGCTAAAATAATAAACGAAGCTTTCGTTGTATCGCTTAGGCTGTAGAAGATTTCTTGGATCCAAGAATTGAGAATACCAAGTTTCTTCTTACCCAGAATGAGACAAACACTTAAAAGAACCAAACCTATTAGATTTGCTAATAAATGTGAGATGATTTGGATACAATCTTGATTATATATCAAGACTAATTGGATCATTTTTTTCTGCATCTCTACACGAATATCTTGCGAATGCGTTTCCGAAGAATCTTCCATCATTATTTCTAACAGGAATAGTTCCTCTATTTTTTCAAATTTTCTTATAATGTCTTCTTCTTGTAAATAATCAAAAATTTTTTTTGATTGACCAGTATTCCACCAATTTGTAACCCAAGATTCTAAACCGTTCTGTAATGAAATTGAAATTCCCCAAGGCAATACTATTAAACATATAAGATATTGTAGAGAAGCTAATACTTTATATTTGGCAACTTCCAATTCGTGAATCGTTAACGAGCTCGATTGGCTCGTTAGCTCTGCCCAAAATCTGGACAAAGTACGAATTATAGAACGAGGTATGAAATCCATATAATGATCTTTTTCGTAATTCTTCGACCTCGAGAGAAAATCTCTTTCTTTCGGACGAGGGATGGTTTGTTTCGATTGAGAAGTAGAGTAGAAGGATCAATCCTTTAAAATCGCTTGAATCTGGACTAATTTTGAACTCTTGACCCGAAGAATTCCTTCAATTGGCAAATAAATTGAAAATAATACTCATTTTTTTTTCTTTGATACATATAGGAAATTATTTCTTCGAGCGCATATCTAAAAAAGTGTAAAAAACTATAGTCATTTACTTCATTGTATTCTTTTGAGATGTTATATCCGTATTTATTGAACCTTTTGTGCCTTTCTAGTAGATAAAGAATAATATTGAGTGTTTGCTAACTGCCAAAGAATATTATAGTTCCATAAGTAACATTTCGTGTTGGTGGAACATAAACTGACTATATGGTCTTCCCCCCTCATTTCAAAATCCTTCAATGGATACGCGCAAAAAACGGGCTAATTCGGCAGCTTTTTGTTCCATTTCACGCAGGGTCAAATTTTCTTCAGTACGAGTTAAGGGGATGTCTTGTTGGCCCTTTATTTCCATATAAATAACACGACGAGGAAATAGACCTTCTTGAACTTCCATTTTGATCGCCTGAATATCCTTCATAAGAAATTCAAGCAAAATACGACGATTTCTTCCGGGAAATCCCCAGCGAAAAAGGCATACAACTCCTTCTTTTTCATCAAACTTATTATAACCACTACCTACATTGCACAAAATAGTGCACCACAAATAAGAGCTAATGAACAGACCTGCAATCCCATAAAAACACATCACAATTCCTTGTGGAACAAAAAATATTTGCTGAGATGACAATAAGGGTATCAGGTTCCTACCAAGGTAACTTGAAATTCCGACCACAAAAAATCCTAGTGAACCTAAAAAGAGGAGACAAGCAAAAAAAAAATTGCTTATTTTTCGAGACCCTTTTATGGGTTCTATCCAGAGCCATTTGGATCGACTATTCATAACAAATTACGTCCTATTTAATTGAATTTGAGGGATTGAACAAATTTTGACTCCCACCTAGAAGTCATTCCCATAAATTGGCTATATTCATAAACTAGCCATATACATATAAGTATTTCACAAAAATAATATATCTCGATTTTATTATTCTTCTTTTTCCGTGCTATTTTTTTGTCTGTGCTTTTTTTAGCATGGAAATTTTGTCTTTAACTTATTGACTATCCAAATAATACTTGATTGTATCAGTCAAATAAAAATATCAATCTCTCTATTCAAATGTATATATAAGCATATTTTGAAGTAGAAGTAAGAAATTCACACACGGGTCTAATATGTCTTATACATATGATACCATATACATTTCTATTTTTGTTATTTATCATATATGAATAGATCTAAATAAAGATAAATATCTATTTAGATCTATTTAAAGAAGATTTTATCTTATATTAAAAAAAAAATATATATATAATTATATTATGATATATTGATCAGATTCATAAAATTTCGTCATTTTGAATATAAAAATAAAGAAAAAGCATTGTAACTGCTGGAAAAAACAAGCCCACCAAAGGCACTAAAAGAGAGGGGAAGTTGTTTATTATCATATCAAAAGTATATTAAGTATTTAATTTAGTATTTTTTTCTATTACAAAAATAGATTATAAGATCAAATGAGTGATAGGACCAAATAAGCGGACGTGCTTTTCTTCGTAAAATACCTAGTTTTGTAATTTATTTCTTTACTTTGTTTGATACAAAACAAATGGGACCAATTACCACATTGTATATTGGTACATATAAATGATAAAATAGATCCGATTCTCAATTCTATCTTTTGAAACTGTTCTATTAATAGATAGATGTTCACCTTTGAGACAAAGGTCTAATTCCATAGCATAATCTGTCTCTAATGCGAGAAAATTACATAGTGTCTACTTTTTCTGATAAAGGGGTATTTTCATGGGTTTGCCTTGGTATCGTGTCCATACCGTCGTGTTGAATGATCCTGGCCGGTTAATCGCTGTGCATATAATGCATACAGCTCTAGTTTCTGGATGGGCCGGTTCGATGGCTCTTTACGAATTAGCAGTTTTCGATCCATCCGATCCTATTCTTGATCCAATGTGGAGACAAGGTATGTTCGTTATACCTTTTATGACTCGATTAGGAATAAAGGATTCATGGGGTGGGTGGAGTATAACTGGAGAAACTATATCAAATCCAGGTATTTGGAGTTATGAAGGTGTGGCCGGGGCACATATTGTGTTTTCTGGCTTGTGCTTTTTAGCAGCTATCTGGCATTGGGTATATTGGGATCTAGACGTATTTTGTGATTCCCGTACAGGAAAACCTTCTTTAGATTTGCCTAAGATTTTTGGCATTCATTTATTCCTCTCAGGAGCCGCTTGTTTCGGATTCGGAGCATTTCATGTAACGGGTTTGTATGGCCCTGGAATATGGGTGTCTGATCCTTATGGACTAACTGGGAAAATACAACCTGTAAATCCGGCATGGGGAGCTGAAGGTTTTGATCCTTTTGTTCCGGGAGGAATAGCTTCTCATCATATTGCAGCAGGTATATTGGGTATATTAGCAGGTCTATTCCATCTCAGTGTTCGTCCCCCCCAACGTTTATACAAAGGATTACGTATGGGGAATATTGAAACTGTCCTCTCGAGTAGTATTGCTGCTGTGTTTTTTGCAGCTTTCATTGTGGCCGGAACAATGTGGTATGGTTCCGCAACCACTCCGATCGAATTATTTGGTCCTACTCGTTACCAGTGGGATCAGGGATACTTCCAACAAGAAATAGATCGACGGGTTCGTGCCGGTCTGGCTGAAAATCTAAGTCTATCAGAAGCTTGGTCAAAAATTCCTGAAAAACTTACTTTTTATGATTACATTGGGAATAATCCAGCTAAAGGGGGGTTATTCAGGGCGGGTGCAATGGACAATGGAGATGGAATTGCTGTTGGTTGGTTAGGGCACCCTATTTTCAAAGATAAAAAGGGACATGAGCTTTTTGTACGTCGTATGCCTACCTTTTTCGAAACATTTCCAGTCGTTCTAGTAGATGAAGAAGGAATTGTGAAAGCCGATGTCCCTTTTAGGAGAGCAGAATCAAAATATAGTGTTGAACAAGTAGGTGTAACTGTTGAGTTCTATGGTGGTGAACTTGATGGAGTTAGTTTTGGTGATCCTGCTATAGTCAAAAAATATGCTAGACGTGCACAATTAGGTGAAATTTTTGAATTAGATCGTGCTACTTTGAAATCGGATGGTGTTTTTCGAAGTAGCCCAAGGGGTTGGTTTACTTTTGGGCATGCTACATTTGCCCTTCTTTTCTTTTTTGGGCATATTTGGCATGGTGCTAGAACTCTATTCAGAGATGTTTTTGCCGGTATTGATCCGGATTTGGATTCTCAAGTAGAATTTGGGGCATTCCAAAAACTGGGAGATCCAACTACTAAAAGACAAGTAGTATAATATGATATTGCTCCGCTTGTTAATGCAATATTGAGAATTTGCATCTCAGGAATTAAAATCTTTTGCTTTTGATTCCACTTTTTTATAAAAAATGTTGTAATTAGTACGAAAGCTATCTCTATTAATTATAAACTACGATCGAATCTATGGAAGCATTGGTTTATACATTCCTTTTGGTATCGACCTTAGGGATCATTTTTTTCGCTATTTTCTTCCGAGAACCCCCCAAAGTTCCCGATAAAGGGGGAAAATAATTTCCTATTTTTCTAATCTTCTTTCTTACTTAAAAAAAAAGAAAAAAAAGATCTTCCCGATCGGGAAGGTCTTTTTTTCAACTAGTCCTCGTGCTCTTCAAAAGGATCTCGAAGTTGTTCAGAAGGTTGCCCAAAGGCGGTGTATAGGGCATAACCGGTAAAGCTAACAAGTAAACAAGATATGGAGATAGCGAATAAGGTTGCAGTTTCCATTGGTAGGTAATCCTATGTATGTATATATACATAATAGTATACAAAGTTTATTAGATCTCAACCAATACTATTTTTTTTATGGCTACACAGACCATTGATGATACTTCCAGAACCGGACCATTACAAACTACTGTAGGAAATTATTTAAAACCACTTAATACAGAATCTGGTAAAGTTGCTCCCGGATGGGGAACTACTCCTTTTATGGGCATTGCAATGGCTCTATTTGCAGTATTCTTATCTATAATCTTGGAGATTTATAATTCTTCCATTTTATTAGACGGAATTCCAGTTAGTTGGATCTAGAAAAACTACCCGGATCCCGAGTTCACTCAAAACAAAAATAACTAAAGAAGAATTTTGAATAGCTTTCATTTTTAGGTTATGACGTTCTGGTAGTTTGATCGTGTAATTTCTTTTAATTTAAGGTTTTTGGAATTATGGGTGTGCGACTTGTTAAAATTGATCTCTATTCTAGTACAGAAAACCGGTCTGTTGTCTTTTAGAAAATAAAGACGGTTCTCCTACCTCGTTAGATATTGCTCTAATAGTTCTTTAATAGTTAATATCCGGAGCACGAGGTATAATAATTCAATAAAATCTGAACTATGGTTTATGCCTGTTTTTAAGACCTCGTGACCAAGCTTATCAATAATTTGATAGAACTATGATAATAAATTGAGAGATCTATGTTCCTCTTTATACGGATGCTGACCAAAGAATGAGATAGTATTCCATTTTTATTAGTTAGTATAGTGAGTAACAATGAAATGGAAAGGTTCTAACCCATAAAACCTTTTTGAGTATTCAAAAAATTATCGGGGTGAAATGAAAGTCTGGGGTTTAGATTTATTCATCTATTGAGTTGAGATCTCGACAAGATAATTCCTATGGATCGTCCATACTAGTTATTTTCTTTTATATCACGAATAGGATAAAAGATCGTTCAAAAGGCCTATAGCGATGTATTTTGCATAAGAATGAGCCAACTTGAAATTTGAGCATTATCACTATGAGGTTTTCTTCCTTCTTATTGTAGGAAATCATGGATTATTCTGAATCCTCTTCCTTCATACAAAGAAAGTAAATATCATATCTATCAAGTATTTTTTTTTTTTTACAAACCATGTACTTTGTTCAAAAAAAAGTATTTGAGTGTTCTTGTTTAAGCCGTATGAAAAGAAATTTTCATATACGGTTTTCAGAGGGGGGATTTGAGTTTACCTATCTCAATAAAGTATACGATTGGTTCGAAGAGCGTCTTGAGATTCAGGCGATTGCGGATGATATCACTAGTAAATATGTTCCTCCTCATGTGAATATATTTTATTGCCTAGGGGGAATCACACTGACTTCTTTTTTGGTACAAGTAGCTACCGGTTTTGCTATGACTTTTTACTATCGTCCCACCGTTCTAGAAGCTTTTGCCTCTATTCAATACATAATGACTGAAGTGAACTTCGGCTGGCTAATCCGATCGGTCCATCGATGGTCAGCAAGTATGATGGTTTTAATGATGATTTTACATGTATTTCGCGTTTATTTAACAGGTGGATTCAAAAAACCTCGTGAATTAACTTGGGTTACGGGTGTAATTCTAGCCGTATTAACCGTATCTTTCGGTGTAACCGGTTATTCTTTGCCCTGGGATCAAATTGGTTATTGGGCAGTCAAAATTGTGACCGGTGTGCCTGAGGCCATTCCGTTAATAGGAACTCCTTTGGTAGAGTTATTACGCGGAAGTGCTAGTGTGGGTCAATCTACCTTAACCCGTTTTTATAGTTTACACACTTTCATATTACCCCTTCTTACTGCTGTATTTATGTTAATGCATTTTCTAATGATCCGCAAACAAGGTATTTCAGGTCCTTTATAAAAAGGAAATATACATTTTGTATCAGTATTAAAAACCTATTATTTTTCGATATATCATTGCCGCGAAAAACATGTTTCTCGGATTTCTCCTTTCAATGATTAAGTATATTAAGTATATTGAATAAGTAAGTATATTTAATACAAAGAATTGAAGTAGATACTCATCTTAAATGGAGAAAATGGATTATGGGAGTGTGTGACTTGAACTATTAGTTAGGCCGTGCAGATCAATTTTAGGATCTGCCATATAAAGATTCCGATCGAAATGTGTCTCTGTCCCAATTTTCTTTCCAAAAATAAGAGGTTTAGAACCTGGGTAAAAGGCGAACACTTTGTTGTGTGTGTTATAAGAGAGTTATTTCTATGATCGAATCCGAATTAGGCTCCGTGAGATCCAGATAATAGTAATAGCATTTAATAAGTAAAATTTATTACTTCAATTTATCCTTTGCTTTTCATAGTATGAAAATGCATGCATTTCCCTTGCGTTTTTAATACGGTAAATTATCGGAGTAAAGGGAGGGGTCTAAAGAAGGAAAAAGGCCAGATCAGTAACAAGTCAATACCTTGTATGCAAAATACATTGTATGCAAAATACATTGTGAGGGTCTAGATAAACACAGATTACAAGGAATAAGATGATCCAAAAGGCATATTGATCATGATCAAATTTGTGAGCTTACTTGGGTACTGAGCATACGAAAAAAGAAAAAGAAAATTATGAATTTTCTATAGATCTTCTTAGTTATACTTATTATAACGATACGTCGTTCATCATTTTTATTTCAAATATTGCTCGAGCCGGATGATCAAAATTGACATGTCCGGTTCTTTCGGGGGATAGATTCATTCATAAAAATCTACTTATCCCAATAACAAAGAAACCTGACTTGAATGATCCTGTATTAAGGGCTAAATTAGCTAAAGGCATGGGACATAATTATTATGGCGAGCCCGCTTGGCCCAATGATCTCTTATATATTTTTCCAGTAGTCATTTTTGGTACTATTGCATGTACCGTAGGTTTAGCAGTTCTAGAACCATCAATGATTGGTGAACCGGCAAATCCATTTGCAACTCCTTTGGAAATATTACCCGAATGGTATTTTTTCCCCGTATTTCAAATACTTCGTACAGTACCTAATAAATTATTAGGTGTCCTTTTAATGGCTTCAGTACCTGCAGGACTATTGACAATCCCTTTCTTGGAGAATGTTAATCAATTTCAAAATCCATTTCGTCGTCCAGTAGCTACAACAGTATTCTTAATAGGTACTGCAGTAGCTCTTTGGTTAGGTATTGGAGCAACGTTACCTATCGATGAATCTTTAACTCTAGGTCTTTTCCAATTTGATATAAATTAGAATATCTTAATATAGGAGAGGATAAAAATCTTTTGTTTATATATATCTAGGGAGTAGTTGTTTTAAGATAAATGGTCTCTCCCTAGATATATGTAAGATGCTTTCTAATATTGTTACAGAATAGTCAAAGAAGAAAGGTAATGAATGGGGAGAAAAAATAGAACTATTATAAATCTAAACCGGATTCCCCGGTGAATCAATTCCAATATTTCGCATCAATTCCAATATTTCTTTAACAGATTGTTCCCCAAGATGTTTTATTTTCATTAAATCTTCTCCACTGTAATTCAAAAGGTCTGATACTGTATTTATATTTGCCTTTTTTAGGCAATTATATATCCTAGTAGAGAAGTTTAATTGGTCAATATACATTTGAGTGAAAACTATTCTCTTCGTATCAGTCGATGTATGCGAAATAGGTAAGGAAGGAGTAATATTGTCGCTTAGACTGTTTGTTCCATCGCTGTTCTCTTCCTTTGCATTTAGAAAGGGAAGGAAAAAGTCAATTAATTTACGAGAAGTTTCATAAAGTGCTTCTTTAGGAGCTAATCCTCCATTCGTCCATATTTCAAGAAATAAAATTTCTTGTGTCTCATTTCCGCTCCAATAGGAGTGAATACTGTAATTTACATTTTGAACAGGGACAAAGACAGCATCTATAGGAAAGACAAAGGCAGCATCTATAGGAAAAATTTCATCCTTAGAATTGGAATTATTTGGATTTTGGATAATATATCCGCGGCCTTTTTCAATTTGTAATGATATATCTAAGGTAATTGATTTTTTTATGTTAGCTATATGTTGTGTAGTATCAATTATTCTCACAGAAGGTGGTAGTATGATATCTTCAGCGGTTACTTTTTTTGGTCCGACAACATGGATAGATCCTTCTCGAATTCCGTACGCATCACTTCGAAGTACAATTTCTTTCAGATTCATCAAAATTTCATGTATTGATTCTTCAATACCTATTATCACGGAATATTCGTTTGATATATTGTGAAATTTAGCACGTGTGATACATGTTCCTTCTACTTCTCCAAGTAAAACTCTTCTTATTGCACTGCCTATTGTATTAGCTTGACCTTTGCGAAGCGGAGATAGAGTGAAACGACTATAATGAAAACGCTTACTCTCTGTTCTGGATTCGATGCACTTCAATTCTGGTATCTTTATTGAGACTGATATTTCATTCTGATTCATAATATTATTTTAATAAATGATTTAATCATTTCTTTCTCTTTCAATTTATTCAATTCTTACACACGTCTCCTTTTGGGAGATCTACATCCGTTATGTGACACAGGAGTTACATCATATATATTATTTATTTCTATACCACTTTGAGAAATGGTTCGCAATGCTGTTTCTTTACCCGGACCAGCGCCAGTTAGCATAACTTTTGCTTCTTTCAAAAGACCTTGATTTACTAAGGCATCAACAACATTTTCTGCTGCAATCTGAGCAGCAAATGGTGAACGTCTTTTTGTACCTTTGAATCCGCAAGCACCGGCAGAAGACCAAGAAACCGTTTGCCCTTGTGTATCTGTAACAGTAATAATGGTATTGCGAAAACTTGATCGAATGTAAATAACTCCTTTCAGTATTCGATGTTTAGTTTTACGTGACAAAAATCTTCTTGTAGCTCTACGTGGCACATATTTTCTTCTAGTTTTTGACACAAATTTTTTTGTATTTTTTGACACAAATTTTTTCGTATTTTTTGACACAACTCTTCTCTTCTTATAATTTTTGATAAATTTTGATATTTTTAAGTAAAAAAAAAATAATAATAAATATCAAATAAATAATATATATATTATAATATGTATTATAATATGTATATTAATTTGATGCCTAAATTTCTTTATTCTATTTTAGAATTCCTTTATAAATGATAATTATCCCTGTTTTTGTTTATGCCTCGGATTGTAACAAATTACAACAAGGCGTTTCCGTCTACGAATTAGGCGGCACTTTTCGCAAAGTTTGCGAACAGAAGCACGGATTTTCATATTTGTGGTCCTTTTTTTAAATGCTAAAATCTTTTGTTAATGGGCCTCATCGGTAGCATCATCATCCTTTCGTTTGACGGGATGTCTATATATTATACGTCCTCTGCTTAAATCATAAACAGATAATTCAACTCTCACTCTATCTCCCGGTACTACTCGTATTGTTCGACATCTCATTTTACCCGATATAACCGTTAAAACATCTACATCGTTATCTAGATGGACTAAGAACATAGCATTAGGATATGCTATGGTAACTACGCCATCAATAATAATAAAATTCTTTTTGGTACTCATTTTTCTTATTTTTTAACCATAATATATTAACTTAACTTTGTTATTAACTATGACATTAGATTTATAATGACATTAGATTTATAAAAGAACATTACATTAGATTTATAATGACATTATATTTATAATGACATTAGATTTATAAAAGAACATTACATTAGATTTATAATGACATTATATTTATAATGACATTAGATTTATAAAAGAAAGGAATAATTTCTTTATTTTAAAGACGTTTCATCAATTTTTTGATTTTTTTATGAATATCTTCTTTTTATCAGCTCTTACTACTTAAAAATACTCATTGAATATTATTGAATTCTTTCCAAATTTCTGACACTGAACAATCAATTATTATCAACAATCTCTTTTGTTAATATTATTTCTTTTTTTGGCAGTATTGCAATATTGGGGGCAAAAATGCAATTTAGGCATTTACTTTTTGTTTTGGAGTTACCAAAAAATACATAATAATTCCCCTCCTATTTTTTTTTGTCGAGCTTCTCGATCAGTCATTATTCCTTGCGAAGTAGAAAGGATTGCAATCCCCATTCCACCTAAAACTTTAGGGATTTCTCGATAATTAGAATAGATTCTCAGACCAGGTTTGCTAATACGCTTTGAAGCGGTTATATATCTCTTTTGCGTCCTTCCCCTAGATTTTGAAGTTAAAACAAAAAAAGATTTTTTACCTTCTCTATGTTTCCTAACATCCTCTATAAAACCTTCTCGTAGAAGAATCCTTGTGATGTTCTCGGTAATAATAGTAGCTGCTACTCGAACTGTTTTTTTTTTTACTATGTCAGCATTTCTTATATAAGTCATTAGATTAGCAATAGTATCATTACCCATGACGAACTAATTCTTAAGAATTTACAAGCTAAATATAAAGGCATGTTTATCTTTTTTTAAGAATATGCCTGACATTATTTCTACATTATTTATCAGTATTTATAGTACTTCAGGAGCTAATGAGATAATTTTGGTTAAATTAAATTCTCTTAACTCCTCAGTAACTGAACCAAAAACTCGACTTCCTCTTGGATTTCCTTTCTGATCAATGACAACTGCTGCATTGTCATCAGATCGTATTATCATTCCATCAATACGTTTAAGTTCTTTACACGTACGTATAACTACGGCTCTAACTACTTCTGATTCTTGCAGAGGCATATTAGGTGCTGCTTCTTTAATTATAGCGATGATAATATCGCCAATATTAGCGGTGTTACGATTACCTGCTCCTAGCACTCGAATACACATTAATTTTCGGGCTCCACTGTTGTCTGCTACATTCAAGTAAGTTTGGGACTGAATCATTTTTCCTCCAATCTTATCAATTAAATGATCTTTTTCTGCCAGAAATATCTCTTTGGTTCGGCATTATTTACGCGAACTAGTAATAAATTGAGTATGTATAGGCATTTTATATGCAACGATTTGAAAAGCTGCTCTAGCTATAGTCTCTGATACTCCACTTATTTCATAAAGTATTCGACCTGGTTTGACGACGGATACCCAATATTCCGGAGATCCCTTGGCTTTCCCCGAACCCATACGTATTTCTGCAGGTCTCGTTCTAATAGGTTTGTCGGGAAATATACGTATCCATATTTTTACGCCGCGACGGGCATAACGAGTAATTGCTCGTCGTCCTGCTTCTATCTGCCCAGATGTGATCCAAACAGGTTCCAATGCCTGAAGAGCAAATCTACCAAAACAAATGCGATTACCCCGAGAAGATATTCCCTTGATTCTTCCCTTATGTTGGTGACGAAATTTCGTTCTTTTTGGGTTCTAGTCGATGGTTGTATATGTATAATATAATACTATTTGAATTCCATCTCTATTTCAGAACCGGATATGAAAGTTTCTTCTCATCCGGCTCCTTGTGAAGAATCTATGGCAAATTTGGATCGATCATAAATAGTGAGGTCCTAGGAATAAATCTGTATTTACTCATTACACGTATATTATTTAGAATAATATGAGGATACAAATACCTCTATATGCCCAATAAGTATCTTACAGGCGAATATTAACTCTAAGTTATTTGGGGTTGACTTATTGACTCCAATGAAATATATTCTTTATTGGTTTATTTCGCCATCCTATCCAATGACTGATTAAGATTTCTATATGATCTTATGCAGTCACAGGTTCCATCGTTCCCATAGCTTTCAAATGGCTGCTTAGGTATACCCTCTGCAATGGAGCTCTTACTTATATTTATTTAATTACAAGAATCAATTTTCTTAGTTTCCATTGATCCGAAGCTCTTTTTAGAAAATGAATATAAATAATCAGGATAATTCTTATGCTTTATCACACTGCTCTTTGGGGGTGATTTATGAACCATACAATACTGTAAGGAAGAAGATTTAATTTTCTCTTTTTCTCCTTCCTTTTTTCTTTTCTTGTATTACCTAAAGACTCTTTTTCTCTTTACGAGAGATATAGGTTTGTCTCTTCGTGGAAAAAAGTCTTTCGTTCATTTGATAGAACTATCTCTATTTTAGAGTGAAATAACTAGCTTATTGGATCTTAGTAATTAATGATAAAACAAATAAATATACTAGAGACCAATTTGTTCTTATTTGGAGTTCTCTATCATTTTAGAAAAGAAGCAAAAGCTTGATCTCAACGAGTCGCACACTAAGCATAGCACTGCTCCAAGATGTTTCATTATTTTGATTTGATCTTATAGAATTTAAGATTTATGATTGGTTAGATTATAGAAAGATATTGCTCATCTTAAACAAAGATCCAAATTTTGATCCCCAATACTCCATAGACGGTTTGAACCGCATAATAACAATAATCAATTTTAGCTCGAAGGGTCTGTAGGGGCACTCTACCTTTCATAGCCGATTCTTTTCGGGCTCTCTCAATTCCGTTAAGACGCCCTTTAATTTTTATTTTAACACCTTCTACATCTGCCTTTTCAGCCAGTTGAATAGCTTTTTTCATTATTTTTCTTATTTCAACTCTCTCCTTTAGTTGTAGAGCAATATATTCCGCAAGAATTTTGGGTTCTCTATAAGGTTTATCCACTTTTTCTATAGAAATGACAAGTTTTCTATTTACAGAATTAAGCATACTTTGTACAAGCATATTTTGTACTTCCTTTCTTAATCCCTCAAATTCTTCTTTTTCTTCATATATTTTTCTTTTTCTTGGCCCTTTTTTTTCAATAAACAAATCGACAAATGCAATATATATATTTACCGAAATCAATTCGGTCTGTTTCAGAATCTCTATACGTGTAATTCCTCCATAACTAGAGTTGGAGAAACTTTTGATATGTTGTACATAATTTTCAATGCAATTATATATTCTCTCATCTTCTCGTAGATCTTCGGAATAATCCCTTTCTTCAAACCAAAGGGAACAATGGTTTTGAGTAAAACCAAGTCTAAAACCAAGTGGATTTATTTTATTTCCCATACATATTTTTTTTTTAATACTTTTTTGCAAGTAGTAGTATATTTGCGGCATAAATGGATTATGCTTCCATCTATTTGGATATTTTGTTTCTATTTTTTGACCTGACCATAATTGAGTTATAAATAGAAATCGGTAATGTCTCTTTCTGTAATGTCACCGTGACCTGAAATGTCACCGTGACCTGAATTACAGAAATCCAACGATGTATCGTAAAACAATGTAATACTTATATGACAAGTGGATTTCTGTATTGGATAACCACGACCCCGAGCTCTAGGTCGAAATCTTTTCAAAATAGGACCTTCATTCACTTCAGCGGCAAGGACAGCTAAATAGCACTTATGTATACCCATAAATGAGTATGCATTTTCGGCTGCAGAAACAAGTACTTTGTATATGGGCTCACATGCTCTATAATCCATGAAAGTCAGTATCACAAGTGCCTGTATATAGGTAGAATTACGAAGTAGATGGGCTACTCTACGTGCTTTAGTAGAAGACATACGTACATGTTTAGCTACAGCTCGTATTCTTATATTTGAATGTAAAATTTTTGAAGTTAAATCCCTATTTTGAAATATAAATTTCATCTTCATCCTCCATAATGAATTAAATTAATGTATACTATTTACAACGATACTTTTTTATCGTTTCTCTCTCTTTTTTTTCTTTTATTGCTTTTCTATTATTTTTTTTTTTTATCGTTTTTCGATTTTTTATCCTTTTTCGCATGTCCCTGGAAAATGGAAGTAGGTGCAAATTCTCCTAATTTGTGGTTTATCATACTATTTGTTATAAATATGGGTAAATGTAACTTTCCATTATGAACAGCAATGGTATGACCAATCATTGCGGGTACAATGGTAGATCTCCGGGACCAGGTTACTATTATCTTCTTCTCTTTATTCATGTTTAGCTTTTCTATTTTACTTAACAAATCATTAGATACAAAAGTATTTTTTCTTAGTGAACGTGCCATGGTTAATTACCTTTCTTTTTATTGATAGAAAATCAAAATGGATTTACAACTATTCCTACTTACGTCGACGAAGGATTGAAACATCGCTATATTTATTTATCTTCCGACTCTTTCTTCCAAGTGCGCTATAGCCCCAAGGGGTCAGGGGTTTTTTTCTGCCGATTGGAGCTCTTCCTTCACCACCCCCATGAGGATGATCCACAGCATTCATAACTATTCCTCTTACTTCAGGACGTTTACCCAGCCAACGTTTTGACCCAGCTTTACTTAAAGTTCTATTTTTCCATTTAACGTTGCCTACTTGTCCAATTGTTGCTGAGCAGTTCTCAGATATTAAACGAACCTCCCCAGATGGTAATCTTAATGTGGTCAATCGGCCTTCTTTTGCGATCAATTCTGCCACAGCACCCGCTGCTCTAGCTAATTGTCCGCCTTTTCCGACTTGTACTTCGACATTATGTATAGTCGTGCCTAAAGGTATATTGGTTGAAGTAGACCTTTAATTTGTCTTGTCAAAATCCCTTCCCAAACTGTACAAGCCTCTCTCAGGGCATACAGCTTTCTGGATGTGAATAAATATTATTATTAATATATTTTATATATAGATTTAAGATGAAGGGCATACTTTCAATTCCTTATGTCCTTATTCTGTACATCCTAGGTTTTTTTATTCCATCATCTGGCTTATGTTCTTTTTTCATGTAGCATTCAGAATGAATGACTTTATCAAATTACGTTAATGCTTTCGCATCTTCCGGATAACGTAGGAGGCATTTGAAATAGAAATTTTCTTTTTTAGAAAAAAAAATTTTCACTGTTCAGCTTCGAATCTGCCTTTGACCATCAAATCAAATGTGAGTTACTTGTCTTTCTCTTCATAACAAGGGTTCCTTTACCTTAGTTGTTTCTGCTTCAGACAATTAAGTCTTCTCCATATTATCATATCTCTGGAGTCAATAATTAATTCCAGAAACTATTGAACTCAATCACCCGCTGCTCTTTATCCTCAGTTTCCCTTTGGGATTGATCCCATCAAAGTATTCTAGTTGGATCAGTGATAGATTTTAAGGTTTTGCTGTAAACCCAATCGGTTATTTCCGATTACGTAAATTAATAATTCAAACCGCACTCAAAGGTAGGGCATTTCCCATTGATATGGGAGCTCTTGGACCGGAAAGAATAGTATCTCCAATCATAATCCCTCTCGGATGCAAAATATATGTCTTTTTACCATTTCTATAGTGCACAAGACAGATATATGCACTTCTATTAGGGTCACTCTCTATTGTTACAATTTTTCCCAGTATGTTTTTTTCACTCCGTCGAAAATCAATTTGACGATACAAACGCTTGTGACCTCCTCCTCTATGACGTATGGTAATAATTCCACTGTTATTACGACCTTTGCCACAACGATGCCGGCCGGAAGTCAATTTCTTTTGTGAATGAGATTGGACTTTTTCATCAAAACTTGATAGAGATTTATAACGTGTGCCCGGAATAAAAGTCCTGTACGAACCGGTGTTCATGTTTGACAATTAAATAAGTTTCATTTTGAAGGAAAAAGTGGAATAGAATAACCTGGTTTTAGTGTAATAATCATACGTTTATAATGCATTCTATGTTTTATTATTTGTTTTCTATTTCCTCTTTTTTCTTTCTTTTGCGGAGGTCGATAACTATTGACTCCTATTACTTTAACATTAAAGAAAAGTTCAATCCAATTTTTGATCTTTGTTTTATTCGATCCCGAATTGACATTGAAAATATATTGATTTTTTTCAAATAGATTAACACTTTTCTCTGTAAGTACTAAATCTAGACATTGAACTTCATACATAAATATTTCTCCTTTACTATCATTTATAAATAAAATACAAATGCCTATATCCACCTTTATTAATAGTTCAATAAATAGAATTATACTATAGTTGTATATGATACAATAGGACTACATATAAAATGATGTTTTTAAGATATTCTGATTTGGGTAACCGGGTTCTATTGAATTGAAAAAGAAAAAATGTTTCTTACGTCTATTAGATCGATTAATGTAAATTATATAATAATAAAAATATATTTATATAAATGATATCTATAAGGCGGCATAAATCGATATGAATATTTTAATATTCTATCCGATCCACTTTCTCTTCCACTATTTAACTATATATATTGTAAACTATATATATTATAAAATATTCCATGAAATTAGAATTAGCTTCTTGGATGCCTTGATGGTGAAATGGTAGACACGCGACACTCAAAATGTCGTGCTAAACAGCGTGGAGGTTCGAGTCCTCTTCAAGGCATACATATCCTCTTCAAGGCATGCATATTGTAATGCCTATTGAATGAGAAATTCAATTGCAATTGTTAAATCGAATTGAAATAATATCAATTCGATTTGATTTTTTCATAATTATTGTTTGTTTTGACGGTTTTGCAAAATCCGGACCGATCGAATTTGAACAAATAATATATATAGAAAGAAGCAACATGAAATAGTTTTTTTCGGAATAAAAAGTGTAAGAGTAAAGTATACTACGTATAACCTAAATTAAAATAAAAAAAGAGTAAACATAGTAGAGAATATCTCATCAAGTTCAAGAGAACTGACTTGACTCATTATTACTAAGCTTACTCTTACATAAAATATCAATTTATATTGATATTAATTAAAGATCTAGGCTTTTTTATTCTTATTAAATCCTTCCGCTAATAAGCAATCAATGGCATTCGTAGAAAGCCATTTTGTTTTTAACAATGTATCGATCATTTGTTTAAATAACATTCTATTAGAGAAGAATAAATTTGATAAATATTCATAACTTTCGGATAGAGTATTATAAATAAGGGATTCATTAGACAATAAATCTATATTTTCCCTTTCTCCCTTGAGCAAACGTTGTTTAAATTTATCATCCCGTGTTTTTTCACGGAACCAACGTTCACTTATCACCGATTGGCGATAGGGTAATACACGTCTCAATCGGATACCAATTTCTTGAAAGCGTTTGAAATTTTCAAAATGTTCTTTTTTTTCCATTTTAATGTTAAGAGGTAAATCGTCATCATTAGTCTGAATTTTCATTCCTAGGGCTATTTTTCTCACCTTTTTACGCTTTAGAATAGCCTTTAACGTTTTTTTAATACTGACATTTAGCTCTCTTGTTGAAGAATAAGTAAGATAAATACTCTTCACAAGTTCTTTAGAAACAAAAAGTTCTCTTTGTTCAAAAGCAGAATGCTTATTTAGAAAGCGAATACTCACGGGATCCCAAAGAAATCGACGAGCTAGACAGATTACTGGGGTATTTAAAGGTTTATACTCCATTGCATACTCTTCTGTGTCAAATTGATATATTCCCATCCTTTGAAACTTTTTGTATAATAATTTTGCTTCCCAGAAAGCAGCTGTCTTTCTTTCTAGAATATCGTCCTTCCCACCATAAAGAGGCCGTAAGTCGGGGCCAGACATCAGAAATTTCTTCCAATACAAGCTAGAAAGACGGGTTGGTCTTTCTTTAAATCTTCCAAACAGATGAAGATAATCCAATAATGGATTTTCTATTGTTATATCTTTGATATGCTCAAATCGATTGCTACGAATAAAACTAAAACGCCAGGTCCTAGAATCACAAACTATAGGAGTTTCCTCCTCTTCTCCGTAGGAATTTCTTAATTCTTTAGATAAAACGATTTTATCTAGTATAGAAGATAATCCTTTTTGCATCGTATCTTTTTTGAACTGAGGAGCAATTGTGATGTAATCAGAATTACCCCGATATATTGCCAATGATGGAAACTCTTCCAGAAGACCCTGTAAAAGACTCGAAGCTAGAATGAAATCATTTTCAATGAAAGGATCAAAAGGACTCCAATTCTCTCTATTTGATTCCGATAAAAACCAACAATCTTGCGCTACTGATCCGGCCAAGCAACCCAAAATATGATAGAATACGGTGAACTCTTTCGCAGCTGTTCCGGCAATTGAAGGTTCTAAATACCATTGATGCAAATAGTTTGCCCTTCGACCCTGGAAATCTAGATTAAGCCGTAAGGAATTTTTTAAATACGTTAGTTTATTTTGTATAATGGCTTTTCCTATCTTATAGGGAAGTCCTTGAAAAAATTCACTGAATTTCAGATTATAATTGCAAGGACCCCAATTTGATCTATACAAAGCTACTCCAATTATATCATTGTCTATAGCTGAAGTACTTTGGCTCATGCTAATTAGAAATATTTCATCAGCAAGTTTTGCTAGATCTTGCGCAGTAAAGCCTTTGGTAGTTAATCCAAATTCATCATAGCAGTTCCATTCTTTTTTCAAGTAGAGCCCTTTGTTACGTAAAAGCAAAGGAAATTCTTTTTCTCGATATGGGGCAGGCAACTTTTTAGTGTTGATAAATGTATCGAATCTTCGTTTACTACGAGGAGGACTTATTAGAACTGGATCAATTTTTTTTGGAATATCAGTTGAAGCAATAACAACAATATTTTGTTTGATGGTGGTTTCTTTTTCACCGTCAATCGAATTATATGGATCCCCAAGGAGCTCTACCAATAATGCAATAAGAAAGAAGTAATCATTCAGTTCATGAATGCTTGGAATCCATATGACGCAAGGAGACATCAATTTTGCCAATTTGAGTGCAAACACGAATTGGATTACTCTTCTCGCAAAATACTCTGGAGGGTTAGGATCCTCCACTCGGTCATGCAAAAACTTATGAGGTTTTTTATCATAATACTCCTTCTCATCTATGTCTTTTGGCCTGCCTGACCAGCCGAGAGACCTGAGGATATTTTCATGCTCAAGGTATGATTGTTTAGCTGAAGATGTATACTCGGGTTCATAGCGAGACAGAAGTTTCTGCTGCCTCAAAAAACTTTGAGGAGATATTCTTATTAAAGGTAAATAAGAATCTGCTGCTAAACTTTTAGCCAAGTACGATCGTCCAGTTTCCTTAGGCCCTATCAATAAAATTCGATTCGAAAAGGACGGTACTGGGTAGAGTGGGTAAAATCTCACGTGGTCATATAAAGATGAGCGAATTGATATGGAAGTCATCTTCTGATAAAAAGCAGCGAAGATCGGTATTTCTGCTAAAAACAATGAATTTAATTCGGAATTCATTAAGCCTATTCTATGAGTTAGGCCTCGCTGAATAAATTCAGCTAAATATCGAAAATAAAGAAGTCCTGGCTGTTCTCTTTTTTCAAATTCATGAAACAAACCAATAGGGGGAGTTAACTTCGATCCAAATTGAGATATTTTTTCTTGTAGTAAAAACAATCGATTTTCTCTCAAAAAGAAGTCATCCACTTCAAATTCGTACAAAATTGTTTTTACAAGTGAGTGATATTTCTCACATTCTTGAAAACGCCACCGCAACCATGAAAATTTCATATTTTTGATATACCAAATTTTCAATAGTAGCAATAATCCTATATCATCAGGATCCGACTCCATCTCGGTATAGTCCAAAAATGTAAGCCAAGAACCATACCAATTTAAATTAGAAAAATTTCTAAGCATTCTATAAGATCTAATCATTTCTCCTACTCTCTCAAAGAAGTAGGAATTATGCTGCAAAGCTCTGATGAGATAGAAGTTCCTACAGAACTCAATCAACAATAAGTAACTTGTGGAGTAAATCAAAAAGAAAAATCCAACGAAGATATAAAGAAAAATATCATATTCCCTAACATTTTGTATATATTTCCATGGATCAAATGATTTTTTTAGATTCTTTCCCCTAAGTGCGTAAAAAAATACTATTTCATTTGATTCTTTCCATATTTGGTCAATATTCCAGCGGGATAACATAAGATTCAATATCGGGAGAATTTGATCATTCAATATTGGAAGAATTTGATCATTCAATATCGGGAGAATTTGATCATTCAATATTGTGAGAATTGTGAGAATTTGATCATTCAATATTGTGAGAATTTGATCAATTTTATCTCTAAATTCCCACTTTAGAAGTGTCCAAAATCGATGATAAAGTGCCCACAAAATATTCAAATTGTGATTCCAATTTTGCCTAATATTGTCCGGGATTGTTGCCAACTCATCAATACTATCAGTTGGTATTTCCGGAAAAGTAGCTAAAAACATATTTTTTGTATATTTCCACCCTGTGGAAGTCAAAAACCACAACCATGACCTATATGTTTGAAACAACCCCCATTTCTCAAAAAGAATATCCCATTTCTCAAAAATAATATCTATTGGATTAAAAGAAATTAAAAACTTTAGTTTTGAAAAGAAAAACTTTAGTTTTTCTTTATTAAAAAAGTCACCTATGGCTTTGAATTCCATAAAGTCATATATGGCTTTGTCTTCCATAAAGCCACCTATGGCTTTGTCTTCTATTACGTGTTTTAAACTTTCTGTTGAACTATATTTTTCTTCTTTTTCTGCAAATTTATTCATTCGCAAAGATATTTCGGACAATAGATCATCTTTATAAGCTTGAGTTTGAATAAGATCTATGTTGGAACTAAAACTGTTTTTAGAATAGGTATTTTCTTCTGAATCTGAACTATTTAAAAAAGGATAGCAAGAGTTTTTGTCAAAATTGACAATTTGTAGACTTATTAAAGGAGTATTAGAAATATCCTCAATTTCCTCAATCGATAAATTGATATTTCTACGAATAATAGAATTCAATTTATCAAGTAAATTAGACGATTTATGCAAATCATGAATTAGCACTTGGTCACGTAAATATTTATCCAATAATATATTGACTTGTGACTTTATGAGTGAGATAGTTTCTTTCTCTGAGTACACAGCTCTCATTTCGCTAATAGACGAAGAAAACAGATTGTTATAAATGGGAACTAAATTTAATAATTGTCCATATGTTACATTCTTATTTTTGGTATGAATCCTTTCCATGTAAGAAGCCAATCTTTTTTTATAAAAAAGACGAGGACGGTGTAAATAATCTAAAAATTCAAAGGTATTTGCTTTGTAAAAAGAAGCTCTCAATGAATTTTGATTAGAGAGTTTTAAAGGATTCAACCAATTATCTTGATTATCGAATATTGCCGAAAGACCCGCGTTATCAAATAATTCCAATAATTCCATGTAATTTTTTCCATTATCGAAGACGTCAATAATAAATTCAATTATCGGTTTTTTCTTATTCAACACTAATGTTGGTTTAGGAATTGATTTAGATTTTATTTCATTAGGCTCGTCCCAGACATTTCGATTAACCTTGTCCCAGAGACTCTTAGAACTATTGAACTTGTCCGAAATAATCCTATTAATTTCACTATCCAAAATTTGATTGGGATTTCCAAACCAACCCCAATGTTGAGTAAATGATAATTCAATTGGATCTAACACTCTCTTTTTCAAATTATTTTGTTTGAAAATGGACAAGAGATATTCTAATCTTTCTTGAAAGATTTCGATCTGAATGGATAATACAAAATCGTTTAAATAATTCGGATTTTTTTTAATCTCAACAGTTCGAACCATAGGGCGATCCAACAATTCTTTCTGACATATTATCCATCTTGCTGAATTATGGTTAATTGCATCTTGCGTGAAATTATTCAATGATGTTTTGATAAAATAGATGAATTCCAAATAGTATTTATTCTTATTTAATACTTTCTGTAATTCAAAATAGTATTTATTCAATACTTTCTGTAATTCAAAATAGTATTTATTCAATACTTTCTGTAATTCCAAAGAATATCTTTTTAATTTCAAATAGTATTTATTCTTATTCAATACTTTCTGTAATTCAAAATAGTATTTATTCAATACTTTCTGTAATTCAAAAGAATATCTTTTTAATTCAAAATAGTATTTATTCAATACTTTCTTTAATTCAAAATAGTATTTATTCAATACTTTCTGTAATTCAAAAGAATATCTTTTTAATTCAAAATAGTATTTATTCAATACTTTCTTTAATTCAAAATAGTATTTATTCTTATTTAATACTTTCTGTAATTCAAAATAGTATTTATTCAATACTTTCTGTAATTCAAAATAGTATTTATTCAATACTTTCTGTAATTCCAAAGAATATCTTTTTAATTTCAAATAGTATTTATTCTTATTCAATACTTTCTGTAATTCAAAATAGTATTTATTTACTATTTTCTGTAATTCCAAAGAATATCTTTTTAATTTCAAATAGTATTTATTCTTATTCAATACTTTCTGTAATTCAAAATAGTATTTATTCAATACTTTCTGTAATTCAAAATAGTATTTATTCAATACTTTCTGTAATTCAAAATAGTATTTATTCAATACTTTCTGTAATTCAAAATAGTATTTATTCAATACTTTCTGTAATTCAAAATAGTATTTATTCAATACTTTCTGTAATTCCAAAGAATATCTTTTTAATACTTTCTTTAATTTCAAAGAATATCTTTTTAATACTTTCTTTTTTAATACTTTCTTTAATTTCAAATAATACTTCTGGAACGAAAGATCAGATTTTATTACAAGAGGTGCCGATACGTTCTTCAATCTCTTAGATTCTTTTTCAGCATACTCGTCAGCTTGAATCTTGTATTTATTCAATATTTTATTAAATATTAGTTGTTCAGTGTTATCAACTTCTGATGTTTTCTTTTTATCCAAAATATGGAAAAGGAAAGAATCATGCGTTAATTCATCTCTGTAATTGAAGAAGTAATTGAAGGACTTCGATAGATTCCGGTTGAATAAATGTAATTCATTTATATGATCATCGATATCCAGGTCAATTTTATCATTAGGGTAAATATGATTAGGCTTAGTTATTGATAGAGTAAATTGATCCGTTATTTTAAGAACAAATTTTTTCAATTGAAAATAATCGTTTAATACTAATTGTTCTTTATTTTGATCACAGGATGAGGGAGATCTTGAAGATTTTTTCTTATTGAAAAATCGAATACAATTTAATTGGTTTATATCTTTTCTGATGTTCCATTCGGGATCTGATAAAATATCATAATTTACAGAAGGATTTTTAAGAAATGTTTTAACCTTCCATAGATCAACGATTCTATTCTTTTCTAATCCCCTGAAATATTGAAAAGCGTCTTGTCGCCCTTTCAACAATTTGAATTTTTCACTCGGTTTATTAGTATAATTAATACTCATACATGATTCATCTATTGACAAATGCTCAAACAACCTTTGAAAAACTTCCGACTCTGAAAAGGAAAAAGATTCTCTTGCTTGATCTGATTCTTCTTGGAACATTTTTTCTTGTTCCATTTCTTTTAGTATTTTCTGATTCTCAAGTAGTATCTTTACTCTTCGTATCGTTTCTTTGTAGCTTTCGATTTCTTCAACTTTGTGTTTTCTTTCTATTTTTATTAATTCTTCTGGTTTTGAAGAGAGAGCAAATTCTTTTTCTGCTTGAACTAGTTTTTCTTCTAGTTGTTCGAGTTTGTTTTTTGCTTCCTCAATAGTTTGGTTTCGATCAATATAAAGTATCGATTCTTCCCATTCATAAAGGTTTTCAGGTTCTGTTTCAGGTTCCCAATATTCGTTTGGAATTGATGAATCAATTTCCCATTCGATGTCATTCGATTCTGGGCTTTCCCAACTTATTGTTTCTTGCTTCTCTGATGTTCTATAATTTTTATGATTCAGATTTGTGTTAGACCAAACATGTTTTTTTGGATTGAGCAAGCAACGTTGATATCTCCTTTTGGCTTTTGGCGAAAACATAAAAAGATGCGGAACGAGCAACAAATTTTCCTTTCTAGCTCTAGCTCCAAGATGTTGTACAGCTGGAAATATCTTCATCAAATTATATGATGATTTGTTTCTTTCAATTAAGGCTCGAGTATTTAAAAAATAGAAAAGTAATGGTAATGCTATTATCATTACAGCTCTTTTTTTTTGACCTTTTAAAATCAATATACGCATATCCCGTATAAGTAATGTACTAACAATCCGAAAGTCAAAAAGCTTAACAACACTTTCTCGACCAGAAAATATCTGACTTAACAATCTCGCCAAATTGGATTCGTTCCATGGAACGAATATCTCCATCATGTAATCTTTAAATCTCGACTGAACGCTAAAGAACCAAACTATTTCTCGGTTCTTTCCAATAGGATCCGTAGACCAGGGGTTTTTACGTTTTTCCATTATATGGGTTAAACTTTTTAAAAATTCAATATTTGTTTTTTAATACAATAAAATATAATTATTACTAATCAAATTTCATTATAATAAAAAAGAGGTAGTTTGTTTTTTAATACAATAAAATATAATTATTACTAATCAAATTTCATTATAATAAAAAAGAGGTAGTTAATACAACTTATTCAAATAATTATCGCACAATTTGAAAAAAGAAAGTTTCTTTTTCTATTAAAAGAGAGATAGAATTGAATTAGTAAACAATGCAACTTCAATATAGATACCAGAACAGAGGAAGTAATAATAAGGATAATATACAAATGAGTATATAAAAGTATAAAGGGTCATAAAAATAGATAAGTATTTATTATATTTAATATATTAATCTTTAACTATATATTTACGAAACTAAATATATCAAAAATACAATAGGATTTTTCTACCCTATTTAGAACAATAGATATATAGAAAAGAACTATACTTCTTTTAATTAATTAAAAAATCTCTCTTTGTACCCCCACCCCAAATTAGATCTTATATATTATTATTCATTAATTAGCATTTTGTCCTATAGAAATTGCTAACAATCCCAAATCTATTTCTTGTTGAAAATGAGAATTCAATATATATAATTATAATAACCATATTAATTATAATAAAATCACTTGACCATAGCATCCATGGCTGAATGGTAAAAGCACCCAACTCATAATTGGGAAGTCGCGGGTTCAATTCCTGCTGGATGCACAATAAACAGTTATTGCGTTCTGCTCACAATATTTTTTAGAGGAAAGAATCGCAGCAAGGTTATCTCGATTCGATTCAGTATCGAGATTAGATTATCTCCATCCCTGTTTTGTAATTCTTAACTTCTCTTTTAAAGAGAAGTTAAGAATTACAAAGATTTTTTTACGCACGTTTGAACAACTTTTTCTCAGAATGAAAATCTCTATTTTGGTAGAAAATGAACTTCTAAATTTAACGATCAAGTTGATTTTGTAATTAGAAGTTCATCTTCTAATTTAAGCCTATTCCCTGCAATTTTAAGAATATGAATAGAAGGGCAATTCTTACTTTTTTCAGTTAGTAAGAAAAATTATATAGAAAAAATCTCAATCTCTAAAATAATGTATCTTGGGCAATTGCAACAATTGGATTCATTACTATTCCCAGTAAAGTAGATGCTATTACACATATAATCATACTAAATTCGATATAATTTTTTGAGATTGAAGAAGATAATCTATAATTTTGCACGTAGGGAGTTATTTCTTTGTTTCTTTCAGTAATTAATAACTTAATTATTTTAAGATAATAATATATTGAAATAACACTCATAAAGAGTCCTATCGAAACCAATAAATAGGAGCCTGCTTGCCATCCACACCAGAATAGATAAAGTTTTCCAAAAAAACCTGCTAATGGAGGAATCCCCCCTAGAGATAGCAGACATAAAGATAAAGACAAAGCTGAAAAAGGGTCTTTCATGTATAATCCTGCATAATCCCGAATGTTATCTGTTCCTGTACGTAGACTTAATAATACAATACAAGCAAAAGTTCCTAAATTCATAAAAATATAGAGTAGCATATAAGTTATCATGCTTGCATATCCATTATTTAAGTCTCTATCAATTATTCCAATAAGGATATATCCAATTTGACCTATCGATGAATATGCAAGCATACGTTTTATGCTTGTTTGAGTAATAGCAATTAAATTTCCTAATATCATGCTAAGAATAGCTGATATTTCCAAAAGAAGATGCCATTCGTTCAATGAGAAATAAAAAATAATATCAAAAATTCTAGTGGCTAAAGCTGAAGCAGCTACTTTTGAAATAACAGAAATAAAAGCAACGACTGGAGTGGGGGAGTTAGAGTCGAAAAGAGGAATTCTCCCTCTTTTCTCTCATTCAGAACCGTGCATGAGACTTTCTTCTCGCACGGCTCCTAAGTGATAAAAAAGATTAGCATAATCGTTTGATTCTCTTTTTTTATTACCTTCCTCGTGTATGTATAAGATTGGATCTATTCAATTGATATAAAGAATAACTAATCCTTAACTTTTCGAGGAATCCTTACTCAGTGGTTATTATGGTAAATCATTTTTTTTTCTTATTTCTTAAGTTCAGTTATGAAAGAGTTAAAAAGAAAAAAGAAAACCATCTGATTTAAATCGTTCTGAATAGTCATGAGATGCTCATCTTAGGGTAATCTTTTTGTCGACGGATGCCTTCTTTTTTACATTCGTAGTTTCTGAAGAATGAAAACTTACTATGTAGCATTTACGTTAAGAATAAAAATATTGTACACGTCATTAATCTGATCTTTTGTAAAAACTACCCGTAATAATTAATTTGTAAAGGTTATTTATTGTTTAATTCAATCAAACAATTTGAGTTTGTTTCTTACTTTGCTTTACCTTAATCCAATTCAAATTTTTGGTAAAAGTGATGTCTTAGTCCAAGTGGGAATAACAATATTTTTTCCACATGTCTATAGAGTTTTTATAGATAGAAACATCTCTAAAAAAGAGATTTAGAAATGTAATAATTTGTAAAACGAATCGCACTCCTTCATATACATCGGGGGTCCATTGATGAAAAGGAACTAAAGAAAGCTTGAATGCAATTCCTACCATTATAGATAGAAGTGCAATCCAAATTCCTGGAGAGTTATACATTTGTGTATTTATAAGACCATTGGCTATTTCTTGAATTTCAATCTCACCTCCAGATAGACCATATAGCCAAGAAAGACCATAAGCAAGAATGGAAGAACTTGTTCCACCCATAAGTAAATATTTCATAATAGCCTCATTAGACCGTACATCTCTTTTGGTATATCCAGATAATAGATAAGAACATAGACTTAAACATTCTAAAGATACGAAGATAGTTGTTAAATCATTAGCACCACATAAAAACATTCCTCCTAGAGTAGCTGTTAATATGAACAACAAAAACTCCGTTACAGCCATTTCTGTACATTGAATGTATTCCACGGATAGAGGAATACATAAAGTGGAACATAATAAAATGAGAAATCGAAATATTTTATTAAAATTGTTTGTTTGGAAATTACCAAAAAAACTGATCGTAGGTTCTTCTCTCCATTGAAATAACAAAAAGGCTATGCTTAGCACTAAACTTGTTAAAGAGATGAAATAGAACCAAGTTGTCTTTTTCTGATCAGAAATGAAATCGATTACTAGAAGAAGAAATAGGCCAAAAATCAGGATGCATTCTGGAAAAATGGAACTTCCATAGAAGAGAAGCAAATGAAATTCTTTCATAAAAATGATTTAAAGGTATTAATTGAAAATGCATTTTTCATTTTGTCCGGATCATTAGTTAGTAACTTCAATTAATATTTGAGCAACATTTTATTTAGAATATCTTTATTATCATTTAGAATATCTTTATTATCATTTATCTATGATTTATTTTTCTTTTTCATTCTTCTTTTCCTTTCGTTTTCGTTCCAATAAAATTTGTATAAATTTTGATAAAGTAAGTTTTCTTTTTTTGATCAGAATGGAATAGATCTGTAGATCTATTTATATAGTTAGTGGATTAACGGTAATGTGCAAAAGCTCTATTGGATTCTGCCATTTTATGAATCTCTTCCTTCTTGCGTATAGCATTGCCTTTCTCTCTGGCAGCATCCATTATTTCATAACTCAATTTGAATTGCATATTTCGACCAGAACGTTTTCGGGATGACTCTAATAACCAACGAATAGCAAGTATTTTTCCTTCTTTATCTTTTATTTCAATGGGAACTTGATAAGTGGATCCACTTACACGTTTTGATTTTACTATCAATTTGGGAGTTAATTTTTCTATTGCTTTACGTAGAACAATTAGTGGATTTTTCTTTGTTTTTTCTTGAATCTTTTCTAGAGATTGATAAAAAACTCGATAAGCTAATGATTTTTTTCCGTGTTTAAGAATACGGTTAACGACCATGTTAACTAATCGATTATGATAAATCGGATCAAATTGATAAATTTGATTTTCTACAGTACTTTGGCGTGACATGAGTGTGAAAAAGGTTCATAAATTGATTTCATAAAGACTAATCATTACTTATTTCGGCTTTTTCACTCCATATTGTAGGGTGGATCTCTAAAGGTATCAAAGATCTCCCTCCAAACCGTACATACGACTTTCGTCGAATACGGCTTTCCACATTATTCTATCTGTATATCTGCATATAGAAGATATTCGTTATTATACATAGAATTATGTTTACTCATTCTCAATTGAGTATCCGTTTCCTTTCTTTTGCTATGATCAGAAATCTTGTATTTTCTATATCTATACGATTAGGTCCTTAGGTTTTTAAAAGAGTATAAAAAAGGAAAAGGTGTTTTAAATCAATGCTATTTGAATTGAATCTGCTCCAAAAAAGTCAAGACATTTCCAATTTTATGTTAACACACACTAAGTAAGGGAAAACTTATAAAATGAATTAAATATTAAACCTTAGACATATAATATACTTATTAGTTTTAGCCTGCTCTAGTCCCCTTACAAAACGTTTGTTATTGGGTTAGCCATATACTTTACATGTTTTTAGCAATTGACATGGCATCATCATAAAATGATACAAATCTTAGATAATAATATACAACGCACTAGAACGCCCTTGTTTCCGATCTTTGACTGAGACAGCATCTAAGATTCCTCGAATTATGTGATATTTAACACCGGGCAAATCTTTAACTCTTCCACCTCTTACTAATACTACAGAATGTTCTTGTAAATTATGGTCAATACCAGGTATATAAGCAGTGATTTCATATTTAGAAGTTAATCGTACTCTGGCGACTTTGCGTAAGGCAGAGTTTGGTTTTTTAGGGGTGATAGTGGAAAAGTTGACAGAAAAGTTACCTTTACTGCCACTATACAAAACCGTACATGAGAATTTCACCTCATACGGCTTCTCGTTCAATTCTTTTGAGGACATTTTTGTTTTTCGAGTATTTATAATATATATATTATATATATATTCATATTATATATTTGAGTATTTATATATATAAAACTATCCGAATCCTTCGGGGTTAATTCTTCTTTCTCTTCTCTATTAAAAAGAATGAGAGTGACAATCTTTTTTTTATCCATTCTTATTATTTTATTAACATGCTCATTTTTTATTGATATCTCGAAATATCATTTTTTTTTAATCACAAATTCAATTCAAAATTGACGGGTTAATGTAAGCTTATCCGTGTAGTTATGCATTATTTAACTGGGAATCGATTTGATGCAAAAATTTTGACTTTTGTGCTTTGGTTTGGGTGGCATGGTTTGGCTACTCAGGATTATTTCGATGGCCTATTATAAAATGGTATCAATAGAATATATGTTCCGAGCGGCTGTGTGCACCAATCGGCAATATAAGCTAAGAAAGTCTAGGGAAAGTTATTTTTTGAACTCTATTATGTCGATCTAAATCTAAATAGAAAATGCAGAATATAAAAAGAAAAAAACTC